GCGTCTTTTGGAAGGCGAGGTACTCATGTGTGATCGCGGATTCCACGGTAGCAGTAGTTCTAGCTCTACATTAGGAGCACGGGGGCTCTATCTATCTAAAGGAGGTACGGACCCCTCCCATAGTACGATGCAGTTGAAAAACGTAAGCCCAACCTATACAAAAGCTTACGTTTTCTTGCTTTTCTTTGTTGAACCCTCTACGGTCTACCCTCTTTCTCGATATCCCAATTCTAGCGTTCGTTAGCAGAAGTAGAGATAGGGGGAGATAGGATTTATTAAAACATTTATGTTAAAATGACAGAAGCCGCTATAAAAGAAAGGGAAGAAGCACATCCTGCACCTTCACCTGCGAAGCGCTACGCTCCTGCTTACGAAAGACTACTTTCCAAGCGAACTACTGAAGACAGACTACTGGGAGTGGGAATAAAGCTCCAGCCCTTAGCCCTGAACTCCTTCAATATCGCACCCACTACCAAAGACTGAACCAAAGAAGGGATGGGATAGACATAGCCATCTCTCCCTCACCCCGCAGCTCAAACTCAGCATCCTGATCCAGATCCAGCTACGGACTTACTAGAGCTACTACGCATCCTAGAATTGGGGGAAGGCGTCTAGACGCCTAAAATAAGGCATAAAAGACTGTCTGAATCTTCCTAAAGCAGAAGACATGAAAGTCACTAAAGAGCGCTTTCAAACTAGTCAATGTGGGCATAGAAAGTTTTCGGGTACCAGAGTTCGCTCCAAGAAATATAGCCATCCCTACGCCCTGAAAAAACTGCCCGAGGACCCACCTATGCTACTACCAAGCCCACTGCTGCCAAGCAAGGGATGGCAATAACTAAAACTTCGATACCTAAATGAATTCACCCAAAGACTTAAGACCGAACCAATCTCATTCTTTTCTTCATTACTGCAACGCGCCAACCGAAGCAGAGCTCAAGCGCTCCTCCGTAATGCTTTATCTATAATTTACTTTTTATTAAATAAAAAGATCTCAGTGATTGATTTATTACATCGCTTGCTATGCGACTATAATTAGTAGCGGAACTCAGCTGGGACAGCAGATATAAAAAAGAAAGAAGCGACGTACTCCTACCGCCCTATCTATAGTAAGGGGGCTTCTCTTGCTTTAGCGCAAAAGAACGGCGGATATCGCACTTTAGCTAGAACTTTCATAGCTTACCGCCCTTTAGCGCCTATGGTCTAACTAAAAGAAAAGTACTCGTCAAGGGCCCAAGCGTGAACCTTCACTTCCGCATCTAGCCAGCAAAGGAAGACGCAAGGTCTGGGCAGCTTTATTATAACATTAGAGAAGCGGAACCTCCAAGCCCCTATAAAGTAAGCTATTTCAATGCATCTCGAACTCTAAAACTACCCTTCTATCCTATCCCTCCTCCGGCACCAGAAGCAGAACTACCTGACCGAAGGAGATAGACAGGAAGGGAAGAGGAAGCCTTAAGTTAGATAGGCATACAAAGGCCGAATAAAGCTCTCTTAGAGCAGCATCTGAATGGACCTATAGTCACTCAGTACATACGAAGCCATGAACTGGAATTTATAAGTATGAAATGTGGGCATAGAAACAATAAAAGAAAAAGACCGAACCAACAAGACTAATGTCCACTTATACTATTGAAAAAGTCTCTTAAGCTACCGTAGGTTATTAAGATTCAATTCAATCTAACAAGCGGACTACCTTCGGCTACTACAAGATCTTTATAAACCAAAGAAGCTGAGCCTACTTTACGCACTTCCGCACTAAGCAGGCAAGGCAAGGCCAACTACACAAGCAAGAAGGCATCGCCTGCGGCTTCAAATCCAATGACAAGCAAAAGACGAAGAAGGAACTTACTATACCTTACCGTCCATACCTTGACCTCAGACCTCACCCGATACAGGCTGCCACAGACTCCAGAGAACTCGAGCGGTCAGGTCAGAATGTGACCAGAAATGTTTCAAAAAAAATGTTGATTTGGAAACAAAAGAAAAAAGAAATGTAGCCGGGGATGGTGCTGCCATGCTTCTTCTATGAGTTTTCTACTATATTGGGGCATACTTTTTCAGTCCAATACTCCAGGCCAATGGCACTAAGTCAGGTGCTAGCCTAGCTCTTCCAGTACGACGAATGCTTTCCTTAACAAGGGGATACTATAACTAAAGAGTATTTGCGTCTTATACACTTAATTTGTTCTCCCCTATCGACAGATGAGAGACTTGAAGGGACAGATGCGAGCGGCAAGGGCTTAACTTAAAGATAAAGAAGCGACCAGCTCAAGCGATTGAGAGAGCTCGCCCTTTTCGACAGATTCAAAAAGAAAGAATCCAGATGGAGCATTTTCGACCGAGTGGCACATAAGTTATAACAAATCGAATTGACAAAAGACCTTTGAGACCTCACTCCTTTTTAGGGCTGAGTGCCATCTCATCTCAAAAAGTAAATTTCCTATCTCTCCCCGTCACTAATAAAATAGAAAAAAAAATAAAATTATTTCATATACCGTGGGATTTTTTTTATTCAATTGATTTTCGGAGGGGATTCGACAAATTAAAAAAGAGCATCCCCCCGCTTTTTGACGTAACCCCATTTTAGGAATGAGAGGTCTCAACAAATAAGGTTTTTCGCATCTCCCCCGGTAACCCCCTGCTTCGCCACTTTTTATGAGGGAAGTTGAATCTCAAAAATGTCTTTTTTGAATAAACACCGTAATTTTGGGCTCGGGGGATGCTTTCAACAAAAATAAAAATTTTAGTTTGGGCTATCCTCCCATTTCCCGAGGGGGCGATCTAAAAAAAATGAGAAATAGGTAACGAAAAGTGATGTAAAAAGAAGGATAGTTTTCTTATACTTTCGAGAAAGTTGAATGCATTTTTCGATAGCGATATCGAAAAAGGAGGGATTAGCTTGATTCATGTGGACCGATGCCCATAGCCCGGGAACAATTAAAAGAAATCGATGAATGTGTCCGGACCAAGCAACGAATAAGCGCTAGCAGATGAGATTGGACCTATAGACTAGGCACCAAAGGAAGAAGCAGGCAAGACACTCTTATTGGACAATAATTGGTAGCCCATTTAGAGCATTGGAATTGGAACGAACCTTCTAAAGACCTTTAACTCGCAAGACCGGGGGAAGAAAAAGACTGAGACTTAACCCGGATAAGAAAGACTGGCGACAAAGACCCAAGACTCGCGACTGACAAAGACCGAGAGAGGGAAGAGACTCGCTACCTTCGATTAACCTGTCGCTACTTCCGACTGCCCCCCTTCTCGACGCCGACTCCCGATTCTAGCCTCAGGAGAAGTGGGGTAAGGAGAGGATCTCACGACATCTATTACGGCATTTACCAAACCAATTGCAATTAAGTCATTCTAACCTACTTTCGGAAAATCATCAGCAATGGATGAGCCGGCAGCATGCAAGCGCAAGGGAAAAAAGCAGGGTTCCCAACCAGCCTTAGAACCAACCTTAGACCGAACCCAGAAGCAACCAGAGGCGAAAGGCCCCTAGTCTATAATCAGTAGGTGTGGTATGCCTATTGTTGGTGATTCCGGAGCTGCAGCAAAGACAAGCTCTGGCCGAAGCACAGGTGAAAACGGAGGACTAAGAGAAAGACTCGGCATTTGTTCCAAACTACCTATTAGTCGCTCTTTGTACTGGAGATGAGAAAGCCCCGGTTGACTGAGAGGAAGTGGAACTGATTGGATTTTCTTTTCCTCTTTCAATGAGTGTGCATTGCTTTTCTCCTTCGATAGCTGGATGGAAGAAAGAAGACAAGATGCGATGAAGCGAGAATCTTTCATTCAGAATCCCGCAGGACCATTGTGGATTGAATCGAGAATTTCGTTACTCCTTTATTTATTTATTTTTTCTACTCCTTTCTCTTTCGGAGTGAATGATGCTGGAAAGTTGTCCTTTTCAATGGATTGGACCCAATCTCTAATGAACAGGGGACAGCTAATTTGCATACCAGCGCTTTAGGATTAGGATGACCTGACCTCTTTTGAACCATAGGCCCGGCTGCGAAGGTTGAGATTCTTGTTCCGCCTAAGAAAGAGTATAGCAGCGCAAGCTTTGATTGATGAGAGGCGAGCCCCCTCCTAAATAGATATAGCCGGTCGGATTCAACAATTTCTTCTTCGGTGCGTGCTTTCTTTTCACTTCGTAATCAGACTTTGATCTTCGCTACTAAGGGAGAAGGGGGATTAGTTTCATAGGTGTCCGCCCTCCCCTTATCTGAAATGAAAAAAAGGGTGTAGCATCGGATTTGCTCCATTCTGCCGAATGGCTGAGCCTCCAATCACGCTTTTTCTTCGCCGGAGACATCACTAAACCCAGGGATGCCTCTTGAAAAGAAGACTTCGTAGAGATTTTCCCAGAATCCCAGTTCAACCTAACCGACTGATATAATATAGAATCCACTCTCCGCTGTGCAAGGATCGCGAATCTCCTCTCTGGACACAAAGTAAACTTCACATCGAGGACCAAAGAGATAGGTAGTTGATCGATCAGCGGTGGGAGCAGCCTCTTTTCCTAGAAGTGCTTTCTTTCCTGGCCGGGAGCGTTTTAGTAGAAATTGGTGGAAATCCACGATAGGTGCCCAACCAAGAAAGATGATTATTCAAAAAGGCGGTACACTGAAAGTTGCAGCTCCGTAGATAAGGCCAGGAATGAAATGACTGGATTTCGACCATACTGAGATCATCCAATGCCTATTGGCTCAGACACAGGGAAGCGAGCCTCCTAAAGTAAGTATCCTCCTTTCCCAATAAGTAGATTATAAGTAGATTAGCCGCTTTCCTTGTTCTCGGGTCACCAAGTCTCGTGGATGAGGGTTACCACACATTGCTTATAGCTATACCCCTCCGCTCGTTAGTCGATCCTATGGTAGTAGCATAGGAAGAAGTTAAAATCCCGATAACGATAATTGAGTGGAGAAGTTCCGGTAAAAAACCATCTTTTGTTCCTGAAAATCTCTATTCTGTGCTGTCTTCTTCCTTTCCATCTCAGCGCTTTCCACTCTCTTTTTTAGCTTTACGCACCTTAACTATTAGTTCACGAAGAATCCTAAGTAGCAAGATGATTAGATGAAATCCCAATTCCCTCTCTCTAAGACACCTGCCATCGCTCCAACCCTTTCAATAGGAGGGATCGCAGCCTTCCTTGTACAAATATAGAACAAAAAAGAAGGTCCAACCCTTGCAACCCCGACATGAGGGGTTCAGTTCACTCCACCAAAAACTCGGGTTCGTAAGGAAGATAGTAGTAAGTACATCTTCTTATGGAATATTTAGTTGGAACAGCTTTTTAGTCTACCGAGGATCATTCTTTAGTAATCACCTTGTCTTGAACATCCCGGTGGGACGCTAGTATGTGGATTGCGTGAGTAGATCTTTGATCGACTCCTACCCATAATCCTAAAGAGGCTTTTAAAAAGAACCAAATGGAAACCCCCCGTGGATGAAATTCCATGACTCCGTGCGTTCATAAACAAGTCTGAATTCACCGAGCTTGACCTAAATTTCTATACGGACGACTCTATTATGATATGAGAAAATTAGGGGCGGCTCATGGATCAATGTAGAGCGCTCTTTACAGAAATAGATAGACCCCTTCTCATTGAAAAACATCCCCTCTCGCCCGTTGAAGGGAAGGTGGAACATCTCGTTTGTTCATCGTGAAGGCCTACTACGTAACGTAAGGTCCATAAAATAAAAATCTTTTATGGACAAAAAGCACCCTTTATTTGAGGTAGCTAGCTTCACCCGTCGATTCGGTTGACCGAGCCAATAACCTTGTTGCTTGTGAACCAGTTTCACTAGTTCTTCAATTACAGAGCCTGTTGAAGCACCCATTCCCATGAGGGGTTTCACTTTTTTTACCTGTAATCCGTTTCAGTCGAACCAGTAAATGCGCCCGCTGCAGTACTAGTCGCTTCATATCCATTTCCAGTCCATCTCGGCATGGAGAGAAGTAAAGGCTAGTGGGGTAATCCGTGGGCACTAACTATTGATCGAGCTCTTATTCGAATTTGAAGGTCTCGGGGAACAACGAGGGGATGGATGAAATGACACCAAGGTAGGTTCTCCCTTTTTGGTATTTGGTCGTCAATTCATTCGCAATGCCGGCGCAGGATCCCGGCTTTATTGGTCTTGAATAAGTTCATCCACCCTTTATCGGTGAGCGGTCGAGAATACCTTCTTTGATTCATGGCTGATGGTTCCGTTTTTTCGGGCATGGTTGCTTGTTTTGCTTGTCTTACTTGTCTGACTTCTACTTCTACTTAGCATCCCAAATCAGCGTACCCCTGCTTTCCTTTAAGAGGCTAGTACACAAACTACTAAAGCTAGTCAGCTAGTATACACGCATTTGCCCGACTGCTGGATTGAATCAGGTCTCTATCGTACAACTGGAGAAAGAAATCCACTCTCCACATCAGAGAAAGTAGGTTATGAAGGAGAGGCAGACCATAGCATAGAGTGGCGGTTCCTTCTTTGAAAGGGCTTTCCGTGCGCGCACTCGCTTGTCGGCTACTTTTGTTTTGGGAAATGCTCGCCAAAGAAGGGTGTTCTCTATACCCGAAAGGGTTAGGTAGATCCGTCATAAATCGGCTACTTTTGTTTTGGGAAATGCTCGGAAAAGAAGGAGTTGCTCTCGAATTCGAATAGGCTGTGGCACTTTCTCAAAGGGAATGATTGGACAAATAGACCACCAGGAGAAGGGCGAGACAGAGATTTCATTAACAGAGGAAGGAAGAAGTAAGGCAAGGGAGCTGTTGAGATGGTACGAATGGGGATTGATGCCAAAAATCCCCCCTTAGTCAAATAGGTCGGGAGGGAGGGTTTGCTTACTCTACGAGGAATCCCTTACATGCTTAGATCGAAACCGGATAGACAGATTACTTAACCGAAGGAGAGAGAAATTCACTACTATGTTCCATCGGTTTATTCGTAAGAGCCCTGGTGAGAACTGAAATTGCAAACTGAGATCTTGGAGCGTCAGCTAAGGCCCTTCCTAAAGCCGATGGGGACGTAGTTTCTTGTTCAAATCCAAAGTCTTAAGTCTCCGCTTTTTTTTGCCAATGCAGTACCTCACACTTGCTTGCGTCCACCCCTAGTTGTATCACATTAATCTAGAGCCACGGGGATCATCCTGGCTAGCTCTCCTTCAGGAGTTGCCACACGTCGACTATGGCTATGGCTGACAAGGAGCCTAGCCCCTAACCTATTAAGAAACGAACATATGTGCAAGCCGCTCGATTCGATTAGTTACGATCTTGTAATAAAGGGATTGAGAACATGGCGGAGATTCCCTTTCTTACCTCACATTCCCTACTTAGCCATGCCACCTGAATGAATATATGGATATATGAGAAGAGAACTCTTTTTTGTTAGTGCGTGCCCTTCCTATATCTTCATCCGCACCAGTATGATTTTAGGTGTAGGTTCAGGTTTAGCAACCAAGGAAGGAAAGATTTTTGGTAATAAAGCCTGTCCTAGAAGGAAGCCTGCCCGCAAGAACTCTGGTTAAGTGCCCTCCACCGCAACATAAAGAAAGAAGGAACCGGTCCCCCCTATATCCCTAGGGTCGCCTTCGTTCGTAAGGTAAGAACGAATAGACATTCTTGTCTTGGCCCAGGTTACGCACATGACCGAAAGTGATTCTTTTGTGATCTCGCTTTCGCTACGGCTACAGTAAAGTGGCTCCCCCTTTCAAAGAAAAGACTACCTCCCACCAGAAAAAATATCTATAGCTTTTGGTAACCCAGGGCTCCATTGCGTGTGCTCGAGGTAGAAGTTTTTTTTTTATAAAGATGTGACAAAATTCTTTCCACCGGTAGCGAATGCTTTGGAAAAGATTGTAAGGTAGAAGGCTGTTTCAGTCTAGCTCCGGAAGCATTGTCTTCAGGAAGAAGAAGAAGGAAGTGACCACTCTGAAGTTCTTTTTCTTTGATTCCAATGACCGATATCGTACAAGACGGAAGTCATGAGCGATAGCGAATATAGGTATAGGTCGTAGATTAGAGTGCCCCTCGGGAAAAAGGAAACCTAGCTATTCTTATTGGTCTTAAGAAAGGTTGCGGTAAGGGTGGGCTCGGCCATTCCTCAATCATAACCTTTGGAACTCTCCGCTCCGCTTGGTCATATTCAAAGAGGCAGGGCTCGAGCGGTTTGGTTGGCCTGTGATGAAGAAGAACTTAGATGATGACAATGGAGCTAGTCACGGAGCTTAGTCATAGGTGACACTCTGATCCCGATACACCTGGTTGCTCGCCTCAATCTTAGACTTTGCCTTTATATGCTTTAGCGTATCAACACTAAAGGCTTGAGCTATTCATCAGGCTGCCCCAACTATATATGCTTCTTTATCGTCTTTAGCGATAAGCACTAAGGATCAAGAAGTCAAGGATCTATACTCTAAACTCTACTCTAATAGGCTCAAAGCTTTCCGAGAAACCTCCTGACTTTCCAGCTGTATATGCTTTAGCAGATAAAGACTCTTTGAGGGGCTACTCTCCAAGCAGCACGACCCCGCTACCTCCCCTAGTCACACAATGCAGTCGGAGCTAGAGACGAGGATGGACCAGGCTAAGCAAAGAGGAACCTACCCCAAGCGGAGCATCAACTATGAGAAAGATGCTCCCTTCAGCTACGAAGGAAGGAGGAGATAGACAATGTAGAGAAGGACATAGACCAAGAGAGAGAAAGAGACTTCCCTCACTCAGAAAGGACCAGACCACGCTGGGAAAAGAATGGCACTTTACTACTAAATCTTATGCCAACTAACGAGCTGGACTCGAACTAGCACTGCCAGATTCGAAAAGAATCTGGGTTCAACCAAAAAATGATCGTTATTTGGTAACCCGGTTCACCTTAAAACAAAATGGATATCCGCTCGCGATAGCAGAGCGCTAAAGCGCATATTCCCGCCGCTACGTAACACTTCGCTATCGTGCTTTAGCACCACTCGTTCCATCCATACAGTACAATCATTCGGTTCGCTCTGTCGTACTCTACGTGCCAACTTCAGCAGTTCAAGCTTTGACACCATTCCGATAGGCAGTTATTCTTATGTTGAGATCCGCCTTAACCTTCCTTGCATGTGTTAAACATGCAAGCCGTCTTCAAGACTTGCGATTGAAGTGAACGTTGAGGCCCACGGTCTCAAAGATTGAGAGTCTTGCCGTTTTTGGGAATTCAACAAGCTACTCTATTCCGCCTACGCAACTAGTTGCTTGCTGGGTCATCTTCCTTCAACCAGTAGAGCAAAGCAGCAAGCTTAACGCGACAAGCAGGGCGGTGAGTGGGGAAGAATAGCATATGAGCATCGAGTAGAGGTAGTATATGGCTTCTTCCTGAGGCATGCTGCCTTAAGGAGAGGTGCCCGCCTAAACCAATTAGCTAAGAGCAGGTGAGCCGCAACTCAGTATATAAAAAATTCATGCTTTCAGTATGAGCTGGACTGAGACTACCAATGAGACCAAGACCGATACCCACCCACCACTTTGATCAAAAATAGCATTCTGGAGAGCAAATCTGTAGAAGGTCGTTACCAAGGACATTTCTTGAAGCGGAAAGGCGAAGACTTGAGGTCTTTTGCATGCTTCCCATTGTTATGCGATCTAGAGGCCTTGCCTTCTGAACGAACTATTCGGTAGTGGTTTAAGGAAGCTCGAGAACCAGTCCTTTTGAGCTATCTTTCTCTGGTTAATGCTTGTGATTCTATATGTAAGCAAATTTTCATACATAGAGTGGTGCCATATCCGTAAAGGAAAAGGGGGAACCAACTCATTCAGGACTGGGGTCTTTCCACGGCAAATCCTTTTTTTTTAATATCATCTTGATTAATAAGTCACATTGAAAACCTTTCGCGGTTAGACCACATTTTTTGTATATACAACTAGTGACATGAAAAACTTTCCTTTTGCGGCTAGATCTTCATTCGTAGAACAGAAATTTTTGAACCCGGGCGGACGTTTGCTATCGAAATCATGTCACCAAGAGCTAAAAAAAGCATCTGTAGGAAAACTTCTACTCCCTTGGGGCTAGACTCCTTTCGTATACTCTCATTAGCTGACTCGCTACACATCAAACTAAAAGCTTCAAGCAGCATTCCACATTTCGATCAGAGAGAGCCCAGCAAGAGCCCCAGCCACTTGTCATAGCGCCTTTCCACCAAGCGCTCTAGCCTGCCCAGCTGCACAGTGCCATCATACCCGCGGCCCGGTCTCGCTGCCTTACCTTTCTAGCTAGCTAGCACTCCGGCGCCCGGCGCGCTCGTGCCCTTTGCCTTCTTGCCTCAGCACCTTGGCCGGCACCCTCACATGACCCAACTTAGCACTGTCGCTTACCTCGTCAGCCCAGCCTGACGATCAAAAGCCTTACTAGCACTTCCGAAGTCTCCCGCACCAACGTTCATGCTAGCAACCAAGTCTCAGCTCCAGCTAGCCAACAGTCAGCCGAAAAGGGGTGTGACACGCCTCCCTCACTCAACTCCTCGACGTCCCTGTAGAGGTAGGAGAAGAAAGCCATAAGATTCTTCTTCCACTCAAGATCGTTCCGCCAAGAAAGATCTTCAACTGGTTGACTACTGAGTTCGTTACTTTGATCTGTTGAAATCTGACCCCAGTAGTTTCCAATTCTGTTGGACCAGGCACCACCCTGCAACTATTACATAACTTCACCCGCTTCTTCCCCAAGCGCTCCTAGGTGAATACAACGGAGTCACTCCGTAATCATATGATGACGTGACACGGCGGCAGAAGATGATGGTGGCGGTGTAGTCATGTCAGTTGTAGTACACCTAGAACCAGGATCCAAGGCCAATGGAGGACCATCAGAGCCAGAGGGAGCAACCTCAGTCGCAGTAACAGCAGGTGATGAATCGGGGAGCCAACGGTTGTTAGCACGACTTCTGCTTTCTATAATGTCTTTCCTGTCTTCGTTCTAGCAATCTATCTTCTATACCCCTTTGGCTTTTTAATAAAGAAAAGAAGGCAAGGGTGGCATTATGTATGACTGGGATCAGGCTACGAACTCATAACTAAAAGCAGCTAAGAGCCTATTCTATGTGCGTGGATATGTTAAATATTGATTCAATTGCTAAGAGTGCTAGGCACCTTTTAAACGAAATCTCCCTACCCTATTTGAGTAAGGCCTTGCTACTGCACTAGAAAGAAAATATGCTAGATAATATGGAAATGGCTCGCTTGGAGATTCTTAGAGGTCTTAAAGCAAAATCTCTGCTGTTAGCTAAGAAGAGGATTCTTAGTCATATTAGTTCCTTAGAAAGGTTAGCTCCTTAAGGGGGAAAGATTGAACCTTACGAGAGAAAGAATTCTGAGTCTATCCCCCCCAACCTCGCTTGAATCTTGTGTTAAACAAGCGTACCCGGAACAGGAAAAAAGATGGCAGTAGCTGGTAGCTAAATAACTTTCGTGAACTTATGCTTTATTCCTAGATAGCTTCAAAGAATCCTCCTTTCCAACTGGCTCTTCTCTGGCTGGAAGGAGAGGGCAGAAAGGCTGATTTTATGGTTACGGATACAGCGCTGGGAACGAGAGCTGAAAAGCACCTTACCTTAAACTATACCAAGAACACGACTGTTGGCGCACGAAAGCTTTATTCTTGAATAAGGTAAAGAATCGAGGCGAGGAGGGAATAATAAGACATTGGTTGTTCGCTTAATAAAATAGGCTGATCTTCCGAAACGAAAAGCTTTGACCGGTCCGGTCCACCCACCCCTATTTGCAAGGATTCAGCACCTCTACTTGATGCTTTACACCCGCGCTTCGGTAATGCAGATGGCAGTTACCAAGAGTTTATTTAACCATGTCCGAAAATCTCTACTGTCCTCACTCTGCTCTAGGACAAAGGAGAAGACTTCCTCTAAGAAAGGAAGAAATGGGTTAACCCAAAAGCCAAGAAAAGAACCGAAACCGATACAGTCGACGGTCAAGGTATCGAGACCAAGACAGTCATGAAAGCAGTAATAGTCGAGTCGAACCGGAAGGCATTTATTAAACATCACTCTGGAGTCACCAAGGCCTAGAGGAAAGGCATACAGTCGAGGCCAAGACAGACATCCAGGAAAGGAAAGTGAATTGTTTAGCAGCTATAACAGACGATTTAAAGATACGATTCGTTAAAAAAACCCGGCCTGCCCCTTTTCCGGGCTTTTTCAGACAAAGCACAGATCGGCATAACTCTCCTGAAAGCGAAGAATAGTGCCTCGAAAAGGCCAAGGGATGACTCCTCAATTGTGGTAAGGTATCTTACTCTTATTTACTTACACTTCTAACATTGCCTCTTGTGATATTCAAGTGTCAGAAATAGGGGGACGCGAAAGAAAGACTTCTTAAAAACGTTCGTGCCCCACACCCGAGAGGAACTTCACTCACTACCGAGTATGAAAAAGAATGTTTTTGACAAAGACCGTGCATACACAAATCTCTCTTCTCTTACTCTTAAAAAACCCCAGGAGATAACTTAATCTCTCCAGAAAGCAAGCAAGCCGAGCAGTTCTTACTCTGTCTGGTGACAAAACCAAACCAAGCAAGAAAGCTTAAAGAATGCCGTAAAGTGATCACAGAAAAGACCGATTCGCCACGGGCTTAAGGTAAGGCAGGGGCGCGTCTAGTGGTATCGTAGAAAAGAGAAAGGCTGCCCTACTGATTTAAGGGGAATGATCTTTCCCTTTACCTACGAAATATCCTAATCTTTCTCTCCTACAGCTCTTGGAATCGAAACTCTTCCTTTCCGAGCCCACCCACACCTCCATTTGGTTGTGCTATGCGCTAGCGCTTGTTGAGGGGCGCGCTATAGCTTTCTTTGCTTTGCTTACTGCCATACTTTTCATTTCCCGCCCACCGTTCTGAAACCTTGCCAAGAATGTCTGGCTATTCTAGAGGTAGCTAACACGTAATGGACCCCCCTCTCCAACTAGCAGTTCGTTGATTGGTAATATCATTGATACAACAAATTTTAAATTCTTTTGCGGTTACAGTATGATATTCTTTCTCTGACCTATCTATTTATTAGATTTTTTTTTCAAGCTCCTGATGGTCGTAATCATTATCAATCTTATACCATGGGCGATATCGTAAGGTTCATGCCGATTCATGCAATCCAAGGATTCAGCTCCAACGGCTTGGGAATGAGACCCATTCCTTTCGGCAAGACCCCTACCTGCATACCCCAGCAGAGGAGAAAGCTTCGTTGCAACTCGATACGTGTATTCTTTCCGAATGGAGTGGAAGCTCGCGAGATGCGTATTTGATTGTAAGCTCAGTGTATTTATTCATAAATGTTTACGGACTCAAGAAATCAATTCTTTCATTCGACGAATTCTTATTGAACTTACCATGATTTGATGCAAAAAGGTTGATCTCAGATCAACAAAAAAGTAAACTTAAAATCATTGGAAAGGGTTCTTGCAAAGGAAAGACCTTTTTCGCTACGTAAGCCTCGGGCTAGTGCTTATTTAAATTAGCCCGGGCGGAAGGGAGCGGATGACTAAAGGCTTTTAGATCACCCCTCCTATCCCAATTCCTTGTATATCGATCGGAAAGAAGGAGCTGGAAATACTATCAGTGGTTCTTCCTTCCTATGCCATCTATTTTGAAGAGTTTTGAGCGGTCTGGAATCGGTTGAAAGCAAATATCTAAGAGCAGCTTTCCTTAATGTCTACTCGCTTTCGAGTGAACTGAACTCTTGGATTGTCTGAAAGGTAAACTTGTTCAAGGCATTTTTCACTCGTTTACGGGACCTGTGGCAAAGGAAAGGATTGTTGCACTCTCTTGCTTGAATGAATTGAGATTAGTGGATGTTTGTTCATTGGGCTTTCTTCTATCTATATTTAGACCTACCGGATCAACTACTCCGGCTTTTAGCCTTTGGGTGGAAGGAGTGGAATCCTAAAGTAACTCGCCCGTTGAAACTCTTCGGTACTGCTTCAAACTCTTCTGTCCATCCCATCTAAACCCCTTGAATGAGTGAATCCGGGGACAGAGACCTAGCTGCTTCTTTATTTAAAAAAACAAAGATAAGGTAACTTTCATTGTTGAAGACGCCTTTTGAATGCCTCCAACAGCCCAAGGAACGAGAACGAAGAAGAAAAAGAACGAACATGAGTGAGCTAACCTCTGGATGCTACCTTTCTGATAGCAGCTCTTTCCTTTTATTAATGTGAGTAGATGAAGAGGAAGAGCAAGGAAGTGGAACGATTAAAAAGGGCAGCTACTTGCATTCGAGATGCTTGGAAGACTTGAGTGGATAGCAATGAAAGAAGAGACAGATGAGCTAGTCCAGCAGATGTAAGGAGGATTAGGATTGCTTCTCTTACGCAATTAACTCAATTGCATCGACGAGCCTTCCTTTTGCCTTTATTTCATTTCCCCGACTTATCTGACTGACAAAGAAGAAGAATTGAGCGTCAGATTTATTAAATGAACTCTCTTTGAGATGCATTTCCTAAGGAAATCAATGAGTCCTAAGGAAATCAATGAGTTCAGTAGATGATGAGTGCAATGATTCTTTAATTAACATGGCTAAGAGTTCGAAGCCTAGAGAAATGAGTGGAACAAGAAGGGTAGCACAGACAGAGTCTGAGATGCGGGAAAGAGATCCAGTGAGAAGGAGCTAAGTAGCTAGAAGTTGATGAGCGGACTCATTCCTTTTATAGGCTGCCTGTTGCTAATGAACTGGCAGAAGTGCCAATAAGAAGAGCTGGAAGGGAAAGGCAGAGTGGATTCTTTGAGTTCCCTGGCTAAGGGTCCGGAAAGAAGGGTAGCTATGAGATTTATAGATGTGCAACCCTCACCTTTCTTTAAGATAGGGATGGGACAGATAAAGAGGGAGATGAGCTTAGGAGTTAGCTGGCTGGCAAAGAGAGATCAAGAGAGGGAAGGGGTTGCTAGGAGTTATGAGTGCGCATTAGAGACTTGTTCTCATTAGCCGGGAAGTCTCCCGCTAAGAAGGATGCATCGAACAATATGAATTCAAAGAAAGAGGCGGATATCGCTACTATCCTTTACTTACTTGCCTGGGAATGGGAGAGTGGGAATTGAACTAAAACTAAGACGCAGTGATTAAATAAGGAATTTCTATATCAGCCCGGTAATCAAAGGAAGAGTTAGTCGGATTAGACTTGCAATTCAACTGACAGGTAATTCAAAGCTAGAGGAAGAAGTTCAGTAGCTTCAGAGGTAGAAGAGGTGCATAGGTTGTAAGATGAGAGAGAGCTCGGATTCCATAGCTCACCCCTTTCCTTAAAGAACTTATTTCAGAGTTACTGGCACTAGACTTGAAATTGAGAATCCATTGGAAGTAGCATCAGAGGTAATCAATAAGCACCATGCATTCCTTGTTCACGGATTCATCATCGGATTGAGCAAGGATTTCATAATCCAATTAGTCTCTTGGGAACCATGCCTTAACTAACTAAGAGTGACTCGCGCATTATAAGAACAATAGAAAGCGGAAGGGGAAAAGAGAGACCTGAAAGGAGGGAAGCTAGCCTTAGAGACTGTAAAGGAGTTGGCATACTTAGTAGCTTGAGTTGCTCTTCTGGCACTTAAAGCAGAAGGGAAGACTAAGTAGCATCACAGGTCGAACTAGTAGTTGCATTAGAAAGGCTTCCTTTCATGCCTTCCTCCTATCCTTTAATCCGAATTCCTCTCTGACTCTGCTGACACGCTAAATAAGGAATTCATAGAATCTACATAGGCAGAAGTTCAACGAGAATAAGAAGAGCTCACCTTTCTTTAACACATGGCACAAGAGATAAAGAGAGAGATGAGCTTAGGACTTAGCTGGCATTAACTTCTTCATTAGCCGGGAATCCTATTGGAATGGAAAGAGTTAGTCGGATTGAGATCCAGTTCGGAAGATAAGGAGTGAAAGAAGAAGCTAGAGAAGTGAGTGCACTAGATGTGCAACTAGAAGAGTTACGAGTGGAACCACTAATTCTTTTAGTTAGCTGTCTGGGAATTAATTGGATTTGAACTCATACGCACGCATTAAATAAAGAATTGATAGAAATCCATACGCAGGTAAGGTGGGAAGGGTAAGAGGGGGAAGTGCAAATGCCTTTACTCACTGGAATTGTTTTAGCATGGGAACTCCTTCCATCAAGGAGATGGGCAATTCAACTGACAGTGAGAAGGAGCGCTAAGATGCTACCCTAACTTTCCGATTTGTTCTCTTACTTACGGAATTCACTCTCATTGATTTGATTGGATGAGCGCACCCCTTGCCTTAAAGAATAGAAGTGCAACAGAACAGAGATGCAAGGGAAAGAGTCAGATTTATTTCTTCACTTACGCAACTATTAATAAAGAATATAGGTCGGATTGAATTGAAAGCTTTGTTCTTTTTGGCTTATACCGATAAAGGGAATAGGGGTGAGGAGGTAGACTCAGTCAAATCTTTACTTCCAACAATGAAAGGCCCTCAACCAAGACAGAAAAAGACGGAATTGCTCCGCGAGAGGTATAGCCGAATGCGCCCCATTTCCTCCCAATGAGATAATTTTATTTATCCAGTGAGCTTTTTTTGAGCTAAAGCGCAATAAACTAATTTGAAAAAAGAGATTTGTTTATCAATTTTTAAGTCCCAAAGGGGATCATTTCAAGACCATCCTAGCCCTCGAGGAGTCATGGCACACAGCAGGTACAAATCTTCCTTGGCTGATATTGGTTTTTCAGTGTGTCAATCGGGCACACATAGTTCCGCTCCGATCCACTGGTCGACAAATGCGAAAGAAAAGCATCTTTTGAGAGCTAAGGGAGGGACAGAGGCTGAGTCGGAATAAGCACCAATCAATGTGAACATGGGTAACGGAAATAAAGACAGTAGCGCCCGGAGCAGTTCCGATAACAGATCCAAGATCCGTCACCGAGTAATGACGATCTATGAGCACATGGCAATTTCCTAAAGTTGGCATAAACCACCTGCAACATGTATGAGCTATGCCGAACTCATCTGGGTGGGGAGTTTACGTACGTACTAAAAAAACGTATAAACACATCTTCCTGAAAAGGAGCGGAGCTGGGAAGTCTATAAGTTCTCCCTTATAAGCCACTGATCGATTCATCTATAGCCTCGGCTAAGACCATAGCTTCATCCATGCGCTTAGTCAAAGATCTGTAGCCGATTCGGTTACCAAACTTTCTCCGCACCTTTTTTTTATTGCCCTGCGCCTTTCCGGTAAGCCAACTCCTTTTCTTCGCTTCGGATGATGCCTTGAACTGAACACCGACTCCTATTCATATAAGTTCTTGATTCCTATTGCCTGAAGTGAGCTACTTAGACGAATATCTCGCCACCCCTTCGCACCTGAGGCTTGGGAAGTGGAAGAACCTGAAATAATCTGACAATCCCTATTTGGTTCTCAACGAGAAGTCGCTCCACTATATGTATATGAGGAGACGGCTTCCATTCAAGTTCCAGGGTTGTCAACTAGAACAAGCTATCCCACGAGGAATTTTTCTGAAGATCTTTCAGAGAAGTTAGATAGTGAGATAAACATCAAGGGAATACTTTTTTGAGAGTAGAGCGACTTGACTTCTGTTACCTCTTATAATAATCAATGAAAGCTAGCCCTAGCTTTTTAACCATATTAGTCTTTTTTTTAAGTAAAGCTCGTCCTTACCTCCGCCAGAAACTGTCTCGTTGCTTGTAGATAGATTTTCATAATAAAATTAGTGTTCAGTAAACTAAACTCTGGTTCATTAGCTCAAATCAAGCAATAGTGGATGATGATCTTTCTTCGAAGTGCGCTATGGAACGAGAAAGTCACGCCCAGCAGAGCTCTATGCGTTCAGAGCTGCGGCTTGCATAGAGCCGGTCTCCGATGAGCGTAAGATCCTATCGTATCTTTTCAAGCAGATAGACATGACTCCACGTTAGAGGAAATAACATAGGGACAGACACGCTGGTGACTACTACTCTATTGAAATAACCGGATCGGTACTTTTGATGCTTTCTGCTTCATTCCATTCTAAAGTGAGGGGCTATTCCCATCCCACGGACAGGTAAGACGCATCAACAGATCTTTCGGCCTAACGAGTGCATTCATCTTGTTCATCAACCTCCTATTCCTCGTAAAAAAACTATGCCATAATGGCAGCACCCCTTCTTTTCCCACCCTAGCCATGGATGAGAATCTGACCTACCTTCCTTTTCCCTTTATTTGTCTAGCTCTAAAATGAAAATAAAACTTCTCTAGCGCCTCAAAGAAAAGGGGCTCCGTAACTCAACCTTCGCTTACATTTAGAGGCAGCGGACCTTTAGAAGTTTCATTTCTTTCGATTTGGTTTCGGTGCCTATCCATTAAGCTGAATTCAACTTAAGAATAAGAACGAATGTCAGGTCTTGTCAGAGCCTTTCGGTTATTACTTAGTTCTGGTTCTTTTTTACTCCGAAGTGCAAACAGGCTAATCACTCTATCTAATGTCTCGCCCAGGTCGAAACGGTTCTAAGCCCTTGCCCATTCCTTTTACCCGGAATTTCATCCATCTCACCTTGGCTGGGATAGAGTATCTAGAAAGATTTATTTTCTCTCGGGCTAGCGCGCAACATCAATCCCTTGCTTCCAAATATGGATCTAGATATGTAACTGCGACAGAACCGGCTCTACAGCGAGGTCTACTCCGAAAAAATGGGACTGGATCACCGGGGATCCATAGAATCTACAGGATCTACTTCTGTGTCTGGATTTGTTACAACTAAAAGATTTCGAACCGTTGATGTAGCTGGGTCACTCGGGGTCCCAATTAGAAATCTAGCTTTCATTTTTTACGCTTTCTTCTTAGTCTCGCCAGGCCAAGAATGCTATATTTCTTTTTTTTTTAATAACTGACCTCAAAGTGCTTCTTCCGGGCCCTAACATTCCATGTTGCTAGATTCATTGATTGGATTGACCGTAGTTGCGCCCCATTCCCGGGCTTCCTCGTTTTCTAACTGTCCTAGAGGGTTGCGGCTGCTTCTCACTCATCTTACCTGCTCTTCCAGTCATGGAACCCTATGCTGCATGACCAGACGGAGATCAATAACAGGGCCTGTCATGAAAATGAAATTTGTCCCCACAATCTCAGTAATCTCCTCTGAATCAGCAATGCTGTAATCTGCATCTCCCTTAGTCTTTTCACTTCCACCTAACCTAGAACCTAGGATAGTAAGAGGTTTAGGATCAAGCCCAGCCTCAGCTATGGTCTCCCCGCAACTGTTCTCGATGAGCCGCAACCTCAGCATCAAAGAGGTTCTCACTCCCTTCCAACAAAGAAAGTTCAGCTTGATCAGAAACAGACCCAACAAGATCACCTTGGGACTGACCAGACCGAAACGGGTCAGAAGTGGAAACTCTTTACTCGCTGGAAAGAGCGAGTAGTAACAACAGGAGCTTGGAAAAAATCCTCGATGGAAACATCTGGGGATAAAGCAGTTGCGTAATACCACCTGACGTACTTGAGCCAGGCTTCAGTCCAAGATCTTAGAAGTGTCATATCCTCTAAGTACTCAAAAGTCTCAGACTTATAAGTACTCGTTGGAGGCACCACAAGATCCTTAGGTCTGAAAGCTTGTTGAAGCTTCCAGATCAATCGACCTTTTAAATAAGGGTCGACAGGACAGCACTGGCCAAGCCACAACTCGAAAGGTAGCTTAGCCTTTAACCAAATCGCCTTCAGCCGTAAGACTGTAGACGACTTAGTGTGGTTAAGTTTACCAAGAAGCCTATAACCAATACCATACAATCGACATAGAGTGGAAAACCTCTGTATCTTATAGAGATGACAAAGGGAATACACTCCATGTATTGTATGGGAATTAGCCTGGTTTCGAATAGAAACAGGGGATAAATCCACTGTTAAATTCTTACACCTAAACTTCTTAGCAAACTCAGCGCCACCCACATCTGAGACTAAAGACTTAGGAAGTGATATAGTCACACCTAAATCCTTAAGTGTAGATAGGTAGACTTCTGCGACCTTTGAGTCGGCGATACAAATATCGTCGCCAAGGATAGCATACTTATCAAAGCGCTTCCCCGGATATATCTTATCCGCACACCACCAAATGGTGGGACAGTGTAAAGAGCGGCCAAGAAGCGAGATATCCAAGAGGTTGCCCTGATCCTTGGGCTGATAGTCAAGTAATTTGCTCTTGAATGACAGGTCTACTCTCGGATACAAAGGTTCTATGTTCAAGCAATGGGGCCAACTTTCATTGGATCCTTCCGAAGTAGGCGAAGGTCGAGTTGCTGACCTGAACGCTTTGGCTCTTTTGGTAAGTCTTCTCGGAGTAAGAACCTTTCTTTTTGAGCCGGCGCGGAGACCTATGGTCTCCATTCCGCCTTATCTTTGCTCTCTGTTGGTGTGAAGTTGCTAGCATAATCTGGTAAGCAGCGGGCTTTCTATCCTCGGTCACGCTAGTCTAGAACATCTTCCGACCGTTGGCTGCTTGCTCTCTGGACTCCTGACTTCCTTTGAGTTGCATCGAAGAGAGTCTCTTATAAGCAAGTTCCTGTCAAAGGGAATCATTATTCGTAAGTTCCCGTGTGTAAAAGTTGCCTATTCAAAAGGGCGATCAAAAAACCTCTTGCTCTATCTTGCGTCCCTCCATCCCAGATCTCTAGGAAGAGGGCTGACAGCAACACCATTAATCGAACGAGTCGGGATGAGAATCTCACATGGTCCCGTTCCTTTGTTCTTTGTCCAGCTACTCGGTCAATGAAGACTGAATCAGGGCTAGCTCTCTCAGTCCCATTCCTGATCAAATAAGATCCCAAAAGAACGAACAAAGAATGGAAGGCAGCATCGTTTGTCTAAGGGGATCCATGTTCCAGTAATTGGTGTAAAAAGATATGCTTTATGGTCAAGGAAGATAGGTTTCTTTCCTAACTAACAGGAAAAAGTACTCCCCCCTTTCTTTAGCTCTTTTGCCGAAGCTTCATTTGAGTACGCTCGGGCCCCATCTTCAATGGGATGGGTCCCTCCCTGCGATATCGAAATTCTCAAATGCCGTGAAGCCAAAGTCTTTGACTTCTTTCCCATCGAGATGTCAATCAAATTAATTCTATCCTTGCTCTTACAGAATCCGCTGCACTATTTGGCTCACTTGAATCTGGGTAAGAAGACTAGCTTTCCGTACCGAAAAAAGAATAGTCTTCAAAATCTTACCGCGTAGTAGGAAGAGATGGTGCTATCCTATATAGTTGAAAAAGGCTGAAAAGGTCATGCTTCCTTGTAGGAGATGAGTTCTCTCCCCCTTCTTATATAAATAAGAGTTCAGTTCTCTTTGGACTGCTTTCAAAGGATATAAAGGAGAATAGTCCTGCTTCCTTTAGTTTTGTTTTCACTCTTATTCAACCATTTCTTTCGAGATGGGAATTAATTGAATACGAATTAAGCTACTACGCGCTAACTATAAAGTTAATAAGAGAAGATGCCATCGAATCGGCTCTTAGAGATTGAAAGCGAGCTCCTGACTCAAGGGTGAGAATCGGTAGTTGTTCTTTTAAAGTGTAGGAGTTGCTGCTTTCAAGAATTAGCCCAGATCCATAAAGGATAAAGCAAAAAGGCTAGATTTCACTCTTTCGAGATCGAATTTCTAGTTTAGAGTTTCGTACCCAGGTACGGAATCCACTTGACAACTGATCCGAGTTTGAATTGGGGAACGAACGATCTAAGTAAGGAGGTAGCTCCAGGAAGGTAGTTCTTTGACCCAGTTCAGTGAGCCCTATAAAGTAAGGGGCTTAGCTCCGCAGATGTTGAAGGAATTTTACAAATGCTTACTCGAAAGAGTAAGGAAGAAGATTTAAGCGGAATCAGAGCTCTTGGGTAAGAAGGCAGGAAGAAGTTCCTACCAGGCTTGAAGAAGCTGGTTTGATAGAACCAGGGTCAGCGAAAGACGATGGAAAAGGCTGCTTGTAAGCGTGATCCTCTATCCTCTCTCTCTCTTTCTATCATAAGATAAAAAATCTCGTAGCCTAGCAGTCTCAGAGCCTTTTGATGGATCTTGCTTCCCGAGGAATGAAAAAAAAAATATCCTATCGGATCATGATCATGGTAGCACCCCACGGAGCGGTAGGCTTGGTCGTCCTAGCATCACCAACAGCAGGTACATCTTCACTCGGCCACAAGTAATGTGAAGAATGCCTTCCCTCTTTTTTAGTAGAGTAGATCGGAGACCAAAAGCAAGCAATAATCCGGGGGGCTTCCCGAACGCCCTCCTTTCAAGGCTCTTTGACTGGAGTCTAGCTTCGAGAAGAATAAGGTAAGCAGACAGCATTATACCCAGGTCTCTGGGAGTAGTCTCATTGAAAAGAAAGCCCTTTTACTTTTAAGGCACCTTGCTTCAGGTATCAACGTACCTAAGGTCGGTATAACTCACGAAATACAGACATTGAGCTCTCTTTCGCTCCTAAATCAGAAGAAATCACTTCCGACAGCTCATCAGTAGCTGCTTAGTCAGCTCAGTAGTTCCATCGTTGACTGACTGGTCTAGGGTTCTCATCTCATGTGTTCTCTTCATTTGATCATTCTCATAGAAGAAGACATTGAGCTCGAAGAGAGGTAAAAGGAGGGGCTTTCAACAATGGATTGATTGACTGTGGACCCGTGGATATCTTTGATCCAGTTTAGGCAGCTTCAGATGTGCGATTCAACTCATTTGAGTGCTTCAAATCGAATTGCGTATAGAAAGAAAAAAGGTTGACTTTCTTCGCTTGTCCCCCCTTCGATCCCATTCGTCCTGATCAATTCCATTTGTGAATGAAGTTCGTGTCACTCAATACCTCCAATAGGGCGATCAAAATCTACAATCTCTCTGACGTTCGTTCTTGTCCCGAAAATAGTGGATAATAGAGAAAGATTCAATCCAGCCACAGGCCCCCCACTCTCCTGTTGGCTACCTTGTTACGTCCTCTCCCCTAAAAAAAGTAAGTAAGATTTTGGACCCCAACGACAAACGGGCATTTTCGGGGACTAGCCTCCATCTCTCTCCTATGAAATAAAAATCCTTCCTTTCACTGCGTGAAGTCCTTCGGTATACTACCTCTCTCTTAAAGAAGATTCCAACCAACTGAGAATTCGCAATTGAAGTAGTGAGTGCACCTCTGGGCTGTACAAATAAATTCGGAATGAGCGCACCGTCATTGAATTTGAAGAGATCAGAATACGAATGAGATCAGAAAGGCCATCATTAGTGCAAACAATGCAAGAGCTTCGCCTATACGTATATGGGCTAATGGTATGCAATTTCAATTTATAGAATTTAGATCAAGTATCTCGTATCTAAGAGAGGATTCAATCCAGAATAAAGAGAAAGTGATTTGGTAGCATAAGTTCTCCCTCTAGTGAAGCCTTTTTCAGCCTTCTTTTTTATCCCGCTTTCTCAGGAGGGCATAGAGTTTCGGCATAGCAAGCAGACATTTCCAGTACCAAAGGAGCCTTCCCTTCATATCCTTTGGAACTGGCTTTTCCGGACAACCCCCTATAGCCGCAAGAAAAAAACGAATAAGAAAGCGGAATAGCTTGATTTGCCCAACCAAACCGTCAAGGTTGAGGGCCAAAAGAAAAAAGAAAAAGAAATGCGGCCTAGCTGCCGCCCGATCTGGAGAGAAAACAAAACAAAAAAGGAGGATGATAGAAAACGCAATGAAACCCACTATCAGACCAAGAAAATAGCAGCACAGAGCGAGCAATAAAAAAAGTAGTGAAATACGGACCAACAAATTAGACATGGTAAAAAACTTCTTTCCTGCAATCAAACTGCCCAATGGGGGCCACAAAAGGGCTATGGGAGTCGAACCCAATATATGCCGCAACCCCCCGAACGAGACTAGCGCGATGTAAGAAAGAAGCGATCTATTAGACGTGAAGTATTGATTCAAGCTGGTAGAATGGGATGCTTGCCTGGTCTGAGTCAATGACCCGAAAGTTTCAAATTCAACAGATGAAAGAGACCAAATGCAATAGCAAGAGCTCGACTCACAATATCAATAAAGCCAACAAAGAGGCATTAAGGAAGAGTGCTAGAAAGGGGCCTTCCAGGGGTGGTAATAAGTCCCGTACGTACCTACGAGCCCCTTATCTCCATTTACACGATGAACGTCACTCCGCGCGAGCGCTAAGTTGAATAATTCCACTTCACATCCGGCCACACCAACCCTGTTTCGAATGCCGACCTCAAATTTCCTGAAGCTCGTGTTGTGGTTCTGCCTAGAACACATTCGGATCGCAGTCCGATTCTCATTGACTCTGCTGATTCAATTTCTAATTGCCGTCAGAATAGACCCTTTCGCTATCAAGCTGCTTGGCTAAACCATGATCAGTTCCACAATATCTGAAAGCGTTCAAGTGGCCATTCCATAACTTCTCTCAGCTTTAACAGTAGCGGGATTGGAATAAGGCTGTTTTCGATCTTTCACAACAAGCGCCGAACCTTAGCCCGGCTAGAGGGCATCCTGCGGGCCCTTACTCAAAAAGACTCGGACTTCCTCATGAAATTAGAGAAGGACCTCCTCACCTACTCCAACCAATTACTTAGAGATGAGGAATTACACTGCTGTCCCGATCCCTGATGGGCCAAGGACCTCTGATTGGTTTAGATCTATTCTGCCTGGGTTCGGTTCCTTCGAGGCTGCTTTCATTGCTTTCTTCATACATACGAGGTAGTTTGAACCACCCCACTCGGCAATAGAAACCTTCTCTTCTCGACCAACTGATCTACGATCTTTCGTTACGCGTGCAATGACAGAAGGACAGAAGCGCCTGCCAGACTCCTGCCCTGCGGTCGAACTAAGGGCCAGAAGCGAGATCCTTATGCCCACCCAAAGGAAAGCCAAGCACCGAGCCCAATCTACCAGCACGAGCCAAACGAACTACCATCGAAGACCCTAACGGGGACCTGGATCAAGACTCCGGCTACTAAGGCTTTCTAACAGGAAGAGAGGAGCAGGTAGAAAGGTGCGAGCTTATTCGCGAAGAGCTTATTCTGATTCAATTGCTAACTTTCTTCCTAAAGATATAGGGAAATTACTAGACTATGTCCGAGGACATTCACCTTGCAGAAAGCTCCCGAAGAGTGTCCTTTTTCTTTGAAGGAAGCCTTTCGCTTAATCTCTCTCGTAAGCAGCTCCATTCTGATCTGAAAGGCTTAATAGCGCTGGTCGCTTAAGGATGACTAGCTCTTCGGACTAATTTAACTTGAAATTGAAAAGCTCGTTAGGCTTCTCAATTCTTGCTTATAAATTTAAATTTATCAATCGAGGGACCAAGATGATGAAAATACGTCCATCTTAGTTCAATTCCTATCTTAGCAGGTCTTTACCGCTGCTATCCTATGTAAATAGTGTCGTAGTCTGACTTTGATTTTCTCTTTCGTGTGTATTTTTCTCTTTGATCTGATTCTCCGCTTTTTTCATCTCAAACTGCTGCTCTATTTTTTCATATCAATTTGCGCTAATTCTTAGTTTTCCCTTTGTCACGAGTTGGATTCGAACCTCTCTTCTTTAAATGAGCGAACTTCCTTTCCTGGTAGGGTAACCTCTGTCTTCATGTTCACATCTTTTTCTGACTCTTTCATTGCCTCCCTCGAGGTCAAAACTCTCCAGTGAGACCAGATCAGCCAGAAGCCTTGGTGTGCTAACAAAGCATTCCCTCTGAACTTCCCGTTCTCTTTCTTTATCCTGTTATCTTTATTAAAGTCTTGATTTCTCTTATGACATAAGGCTTATCCTCGAGAATTCCTATTTTGCACCTTTTCAATTTAGTATGCTTTTCTTGATGGAATGGGTAAAATGGGCAAGACCTTCCGCTTTACAGCCAACATAACCATTGATCCATGGACCAATCTTTTTTCGACGTTAGCGGTAGTGGTTCATTTACCTTGATCTGCTTTCCGAGTGTCAAGGGCATTTTATTTTTCTTTTAAAGAATGCCTTTGGAAAGACCCCATATGCATCTGGTTCATCCACCCACCCCCTATGATAAAGGAAAGATTCCTCAGGTAGGTCAAAGAGAGCTGGGGAAGGATCATTCCATAGGCTTGTTCTCTCAGGGTCAGTGGTGGGTAGAGTACTCCGACAATGACCTCTTTTAAGGCTCTTTCTGATCGACATTAAGCTTTCGCAGTAAATATCTGATATTGATGATGTAACTGACGTGGGTATCACGATGCCTTTGCTATCCAAGACAGAATTCCTATGATTGGACAAGGCAGTAGGAAAACCAATCCCAAAAGGGGTAATAATTCTTAATATCGGAATTCGTGTATTAAGTAGAAGTCGACTCTTGGAATTAATCCTTCTCGGGGAGTTGGTTTTAGTGGTCCAACCTGGTATATGTAAGAAAAGTCCTTTTTTAAGTCTCAGCTCGTTACCTATCCATTGAATGTCACGCCGTATACCTTATCTGTTGGTTCCATGTTCCGTCTACGCCGACAAGACAAGGCATTCCCCTCTTCGAAAGAAAGGAAGATGGAGAACCCTGTATTCAATCTTTTTTATGTATAGCTTTAGCATTGAACAATCTCTCCCGCCCTTGATGAGCTAGCCGAGCAGACAAAGAGAGTGTGACCTGAGCGTACCAAGAAAATGAGGCGAGCCCTACCGAATGCTCTCCTTCTCTCTATGCCACATCTCCTATGAACGAAACCAAGAGGGAATTCCACGATGCCGAGTTCTCTCCTTGTCCACTACTTCTGATGAACGAAAGCGATCGGACAAAGGCAAGATATCTTAGTATATAAAGAGAAGACCAGAAGTACAATAGCGTGCTCCAAAACAAGTTGGATTTCCTAAGGCCAGGAGCAGTAGAAGAGGCTTTTGCTGCGAACGACTCCGATTAAAGCTTTCAGAAAGAAGTCTTAGCCGTAGGGTGAGGGGTGAGTTTCTTTTTTTATTTTGCATGGTCAAGGAAAAAGAACCACCTCCTATCGGTTACTGAAGCCTGAGTCTAAAACTGCTGAAAGCTCCGGTTCAAATGGCTCGGTATCCACTTTGAGGGGCTGGGTAATTACGTATCAAGCTATGGGGGCTCTGGTCATATCCCCCGCCTCTGCACCTTGTGTTCTAGATCTAGCTAACCAAGCTTTTACATCCTCCCATAGGCAGTGATTTTATATCCGCCTTAAGCTTCATTGGCCTATTGCCTGTAGCCCAATGGGGGAAAAGCACAGCATGAAAATCTTTAGAGCTTTCCTCACTTAGCTCGTAATTCAAGATTAAAGACAGCTAGATCAGAGAAAGGAAGAATCCCCCCAACACAAAAGAAAAAAAAGAGGAGAAGCGTCTCCTAGACTAGGAGAAGTGGACTCTACTGTTAATAGTAGTCATACAGATGATTGATAGGGGAAGATCTTTATTGTTAAAACTTTGGCGTAGTATATAACTTCCCTAATGCCTTCATGACCGTGGGACGGACTTTATTAGTCAATATGTTTCCGAAGCTGTGTCAAGACGACGACATTGGTATGGTATATTATTCATGAATAAGAAAGGGGATATAATTCTAAATTGAGTCTTTTTTCCTCTTGTCCATGAGCCCAAGGAAAGCTTTAGCTTATGCTTCTTCCCCTTTCGATGAGAAAGTGGTTGGTAGCCTTTCTCGCTCATCAAGACAGATCGTATAAAAGAGGGATGCCACCAGGCTCTTCGTTGCCCTTTTATTAGCATAGCAGTATTCTTCTTTTTAGGAACGTAAGAGCAGTGTGGGACTATTTAATTACGTTTAAAAATAGGGAAGGGACGGGCTTCTAGTTAATCACGTTTCTCAGGAACCACCCTTGCATGTCCTCACAGGGAATCAAGGTATATGCTATTCAGGCTCATAACAAGCTGTTGTCGGCAACTACATACATCGGCAAATGCAATCAACTATTTGAAGCAGATATGGTTAAAGCAAGAGGATGGAGTTGAGAGGCTGAGGGGAAGTCAACAGTTGAGTTAGCCTTTTCGTTGGCGGTTTCAATTCCTTTCCCTTCTTTCGACTCGGGAGTTCTGATTGATTAGCGAGTATGGTCAAAGCCCCAACTGCTATCCTTCAACAGTTCTGTTAGGGCACTCCTTCGAGGAGGGAAAGCCGAGACAAGCAATCAATGAGGGTTTCTAACTTTAACATAATAATTTATATCATGACAATGGAGTGAACGAAGTGACCCTTATGTAGTTGTCACGAGGACTAAATCTTTAAACACAAGACAGAGTACCGGTAGCCGACTCAGTCAACAGATTTTGCTTAGGTAAGAGAGCCCCTTGCTGAAGAGGCGGTGAAGAAGTAAGCAATTCAGTCAGCTTGGCGAACTCTCAGGAAGACGAATCCGTGGATAGATAGACTAAAAGAGCTTGAGAACTTCCGGAAAGATTTCATCGGACTTTCAAAACTTGGATTAACCGCTTTGCCCCTAGAGGGTGACTCAATCAAGGAAGTTGAAGTTCTCCTAGAGGCGAATTCGGGCTTAGGTTAGCTAGATGCATTTGGGAAAGAACTTGATTCAGTTGGACTTGACCAGGCTTACTGAGGAACCCACCCTCGCATCCACGTGATGTTCCATGCCTTGGATACCAAGGCCAAAGCCAAACGATTGGACTGCTTTTCAAAGTCTTTATGTTCCGCTCCTTTCCCGGTTAGGGATAGAAGATCCTCTGATCCCTTTTCACTCAGTTGCGTAAGTGATGATGCCACAGAGGGGAACCAGGTCTCCTTTGATTCCTACTAAAAAATTCAATTCATGAATGAAGTGTGGTTTCACTCGTTTTCTTCTGATTCCTTTCCTGACTTGGTTAGTAGCTACGAGAATAAAGAAGAGAAGGGGCAGAAGCTACTGAATTAGCTGTTGCGGAAGAAGAAGAAGCGGAATCCGTCCCTGGAACACCCGTTTGAGAGGCAGTTCCTGATTCACTTGAAACTAGTTCTTGCCTTGTGGCAGAATCGGAAAATGAATCTTCAGTTAAAGCAGGTTTGGAAGATGAAGTGAAACTGGCTAGCAGGGTAGGAAGAAAAAGTTCCAAAGTAAGTTCTTGAGTCAACCGGTGCAAAGGCATAACTTTCTCTTGTGTAAGAGGAATAGCAAAATGGGCAGAAGAGGAAGTCACATCCTCTGGGTAAGAGGCAGGTTAGGCAGACTCTTCTCAAGCAAATAAAGACTCCGGGCCAGAAGGCGCATCCTCCGCTACCTTTCTTTCAGTCGAGTGACTTTCGTTCCTATGTCTCAGCATCTGGTGGAATCAAATCCTTCCTTAGCTTCGGGAATATCAGGATTAGTCCGATGGTGTGGAATATCTGACTGGCCTTGAAGTCTTAGCCCCGCTCTCCTAGCCAAGAGTCTTAGCCCCGCGCTCTCCCAGAGAATCTTTTACCGGAACATCCTCCGCGTCTGCTGCTTACCCCCTTTCCCTATTTAATAGCATTGTCAGATCCCTTAGCATCTTCAGACCTTGGCGAGGAATCTCCGAACCTTGGCTTTTTTGGTCGATCATATTCGGGCTTATCCCCCAACCCCAATACCCAAACCTTTCCGTCATAGTCTTTGCCGAGCTTCTTTCATCCGGTACTTAGCCTCAGTTTTGACTCTTCTTCCTTTCCCTACGAAACAGAATAGGGAGAAGGAAAGGAACTAGCCTCTTTGCCAGACATTAAAGTAAAGGAAAGAAAGAATTCGAATCAAATATCTAAAAACGAGCGAAAAAGTAGGAAATTTTATTAAATGGGTCAGATTCGTCTCGGAAAGCTAACTTTCCCATCGCAGCTGATGAATTAGGTTCCGTACTAGCAATTCTTGAACCTCCAATTCCTGCATCTAGAATAGATGTGCGGTCTTCCATTATAGTAAGCATAAGACGTCACTCTTCTTACTGCCTGGAAAGGAATTCTTCTACCGGTGCTGCTCACCTTCACGCGAACCCTTCCACATGTCCATCAGTAGCTTTGAAAAAGGGGCTTCTTTCCTCGCTGGGAGAAGGCCTCTATCTCCTCGGCTAAATGAGAAACTGCATCTACTACTATATTAACTAGCTACTTTCATACCAGTCAATCTCACATCAGGACGAGCCTTTGGTTAAGAACCTTAACCCGAATCTCCCTTTACTCATCTGCAAGCTAATACGGGACACTGTGCTCTGAGAGAGAAAGTCTTGTCTTATTCCATTATCGATACGAAGTAGGCTTAAAAACTCACTCAGAATCTTACTCTTTATAACTGAACTCACTTCGCTCGAGGAGATAGTTGGAGGGAAGTTAATAGGGGACATCATTGCCCTAAGTGGATCAGCTTACCTTAATTAAAGAATAGGGGGAAAGGAATCCCTCAATAAAAGGCCCTAAGGGCAAGGCCCTACTTATATTAATATGAATGCCCCCAGGGGTACTCTTTCTTTCCACGAGGACTGGCTCGCTTGTTGGAGAAGGAATTAGACTATGGACTGACAGAGGGAATAGAATTAGGGGAAGGCAAAAAGAGGATATGTGATAGGCTGGCGGGGCCCTAACAATGGACGGCTTTACTGATTGAACTGGCTTACTCGCTGTAAATAAATAAATAACAAAGGTTAAGCAAGCCTCTTTTAGAGAGAGGGGGAACCCAGAGGGAAATAAATCTATCAATTAGCGTTCTACCTATGACTGCAATTGGTTCGCTTTTACCTACCGTATTCATCTATTCCCTCCCCCCTGACTGGAAGTCGAGTTGACCTCGGATTAGAAAGCAAACCAGTTACTTCAAGCCGGATTCTGGGGCATAAGCAAAGAAGTTATCAAGCTTTTGGGATAGCAAGTTATGTTCTTTATAGGGTAAAAGCAAACAAGCTAACAGTCTAAGCTAAGGCTAAGTCCCTAGAGTTCCAGAATAGTCCCCTTCCTCCTGCCTTCCGTCGAAGATCACCTTATCCTAGTTGACCTTCTTTAAGTAGGTTATGAACTAGGTCTTCTCTTTTTCCTCTTTCCAAGATGATTCAACCCTAAAGGCAGTAAAGACGATTAGACGACGTGGCTAAGATGATCCGCCGAAGAGGGGAGCCACACATACCAAAAGGTTTACACGAGAAGAAGACGATTTATCGGCGCAAAGTCTTCCTTGAAAGCTTTAATGGTTGGTTAGCTCGAAAGCGAGTTTTTACTCTTTGATCGTCGAGGAATAAAGGTGTGATTACCTGAGGTGAGGTTGACCTTCTTTCTGCCTTAGAAGAGGTCTAGTTTAGGTCAGTGCTCTATTTTTCTATAAAATCTCTTTTTTTAGGCAATACCTATGAACTTAGCTCGGACTGAATCCGCATCCGCCTCTGTAGCTCTTCTATAAGAGCGGACCTTTTTCCAGTCCTATTCTTTTCTCTTAAGTTCCTTTTGGAACACCTCATGTTGGGACGTCTGCACCTCTTTCTATTTTGAGACGACCACAGGTTCCACCAATCCTGCTCTATCCAGTTTGAGGTCGTCTGAACCTGATACCCTGCTCCAGATTCCACTCTGCTCCTACATCAAATCCTTCCTCCTCCGTAGTTCACGTTCATAGAGGGAGACTTCCCAAACGAAGACTCCAGGTCACTGAAACGAACACAAGGCTGACGCAAGCCACCCAATGTAGGACGAATTACCTCCCATCCGTTCTAGCTACTCCACACTGGCCTTAAAAGCGCCTACTTTTCTTTCTTCACAGAGATGTAGAAAGTTTGATTGAATTGCGTATAGAAAGAGAGACATGCTTTGTTTTGTAAACAGGGGACATAGACCCTTCCTCGGAGACTTGCCCCCATTGATTAGCCCGACCAAATTCCAATTCAAGTTCTTATTCACTGGAAATGCTTCCTTTACTGGAGCTGGTAATGGAAATGCTGAAGTTTGAGCTTGTGTTTTCCTGTCTTCTCTGCCTTGCCCACTCCACCTTATTTGCTGGAGGGAGGATACGATTGTCGAAGCGGAAGTCCCATTCAATTCATATAACTTCGCCTACTACCCTCTTACTCGCACGCCTACCAACTAGAATGAGGACAGTCAGACTAACCCAAAAAAAGAAAGAACTATCACTCGAGAAACCGGCCCCTTTTTCTGTCTTTCTTGCTTGATTCGTCTTTCATCTCTGTGTCTTATCCGGATGGAATGTATACTATCTCCCTATCGGACTAAGGGTTTTGATCGAATATTCCTCTCTCTACCTGAATTCAATCAGTAAGAAAAGAAATATGGAATAAAGAGTTTCAAGTTTCATTCCATAAAACATGTTCCACAGGGCACCTGTTCAATAAATCAGGAAAAAGCGAAGCGCTTACAGAGAGAGACCGACCTCCGTAGTTGACTCTGAATCCTAGGCTAAGGAAAGGGGAAGCTGGTTTAGTCAAGAAGTAGGCGTGGGTAGGGGGGTAAGTGTCAATCTCATCTTTCTTTTTTTGCATTACGCGGTTCAGCACTCTCCCTTCACCTTGAACCACAGCGCTACTGTGATTGACAGACATGAGACCCCTATCGATGGATCGGATCAAACCCCTTCTGCTGCCTGATACCAAAGGCGCCGAAGATAGCTTGTGGATGAAGTCCGTCGTCCCGAGCGAAAGGATCGATAGTTTTACTTGAGTGGTCTCCCCTTCGTTCGAGTGAAACCTAGGAAAAATCAAATGAATTACACCAGCTAGGACCACTAGGCCGAGAAAGATTAGTTGGCTTGCCCTTCTCTTACAATACTGGGATTTCCGCTTTTGCTCTTGCATTCCATAATGGGAAGAACCTCTTCGTCTATTCTCTTCGGGGGATAGCAGCAACCTGCAGGTTCGAGAGACCAGTGGAAGAGGAAGAGAAGCACGACTCTCTTATACAATAAGTAGGGAACAGAGCAGCACCCTAACCCTAAGGCGGACTGACTCAAAGAAAAGAAAGATCAGGGGAAAGATCGAAACTTGTAGCGAAACTGGGCCGGCCAGCCAGAATATGTTTTATGCAAGTCATGAGAAAACAGTGGTGATCGAGAGCCATCTCTTCCATCGGGGGAAGATCCCAACCCGAGGTAACGAAGAAGCCAACTCCATGATTTCATGCATGACTCTTCAGGCTAGAAGTAGCTATTTCCCCTGCTGAGAACAGCGAAGGTCCAGTGTGTTGGAAATGCAGCATAGATGATAGGACTTTGAAATGGAGCTATGGGTCCTCGCATTCATTGGCTACCGGTGCCATGCTCAAAACGCATATAAGACTTATCCTTGATGAGTTGGTGGGTTGTTCCCGTATGTATCAAGTAGGTGACTGATAGGTAGGAGATCTCGTATATATCTGGATAGATAGATAACTATAGGGAGTAGTGAGTGTGCATTCATTCATGTACAAAGGTTATCTAGGTAGTATAGTATGGTGGTTCTCAACCCGGTGGGCTTGTCCCTGTTGCTGTTACAAACTCAGTACGTAGTGCTTCCTCTTCCTTTGCGGAGATCCAATCCAAGAGGTGATTCCTGTGTTTGAATGTCCCGGGTTCTATATCATCATAATAGGTGTGGATGGGCTGATCGGAGTAGTTCTTTCTCGCCTGATGTCCCGAAGAGCCGTTAGCCCCGGTAGTGTTTCGAATACTTAAATTGATCTCGGTGGGCTTGGTAACTCAATAGAAATAGCTCTTTATGAAATATCTAGGTCGTTAGGTCTAGGTATGGTTCTCCCCGCGTCAACAAGTTCGAATTCTGACTCAAGGACCAAGACCCACTTCACTCGGCCCTACGCCTATGCCCTTTCTTAGCCTTGCGAGGAGGGTAAGGCACTCCTTTCCCTTTAGGAAAGCTTGACTTTCTTCTTTCTTTATATACTATTAAAGACTTTACTATATAAGACTTGGACGAGAAAAGTAAGATTGAGAACTATGAATAGTAGGAATAGTCTAAAGCAGTGGTAAACTAGAAGAAGAGTCAAAGGTGGCACAAGCAAGCGCAAGAATCAAAGCGGGGCAGGACTTATTCTTTCAAGTCCAGAGGGAAGTATGCATTAAGGTTCGGATTTCAGGAAAAAAAGAATGAGGCTGAGTACGAAGCCCTCATCACTAGCCTTCGTTTGGCAAGAGAAGTTGGAGCAAGAAGAGTCAAAGACTTGATCCTAGCCGCTGATTCCGACAATGGGAAGATCCGGTATGGGGAAGATACAGCATGGCTGGGGCAAGCAAATAGATCCGGGAATTACTTGTAACTAAAATGCTTCCATTCTTTCTCTTTTCGGAATGAAAGAAAGCACTGGCCTTGTTGGGATTGAGAATATATCGCTTCCAGTAGGAATTACAATAGGAAAGACTAAAACACTTGGACTCCTGCTAGGTGCACACTGAAAAGATTTAGCCCAAATAAAAGACTTATGCATGCCCTTTTAGCCGCCTTATATCCAACTTTTACCTGCATTCTGAGATTGAAAATCAGGTAATCAAACTTGGAATATGCTATTGCACTGGTAGCCACAAGGAATCAAAGATCGCAAGGGAACTTTAACTGGATTGGATCTAAAACGTAAGGTCGGCCTGACGGAAAGAGACAGGGAAGAAAAAGCACTTTGCAAGGGGCATTCTCATTTTGGCTTTAGACTCTTTCGCTCCTCTTTGTGGAAGAGAGGGAGGTAATGCAATCGACTGGTCGAACGTGGTGGTGCTTGTTGAGTGAATGATCGAGGGCTTCACTTCCGATTTCGTTTTCACTTACTATAGTAGAAGAATGGGCCTTTTAGTAGCTTTTGAGAGAAGTGGTGACAGGCTTGTGATCTAGCCCGATCTCTAATGGGGAAACTAGAGCTAAAGCAAATCCTGTAGTTAGGAACATAGCACATCAATCCTCTGTATCGATGGGACAGCTGGGATATAGACCTCGGTGCCTGGTGGGCTATTCAGAGGAATCAATGTTTGAGAAGGGGAGACAGCCGATCGAGTCACCAAGCCTTAAGGCAAGAGATTCTAGCAGCTTACCCCTTTCATACCTGAGGTAGTTATGGCATTTAAGTAAGGCTGTCTTGCTCTTACTCTTAAAGCCCCTCCTTCTGGAAGGGAAGTGGGAATGTCCCTCTTCCTTTGAACTGGATTTGATGAGTGGACCATTCGCCTCGAAGGAATTAGATTCAGTGCATATCGATGAAAATCACATATATATAATAAGACTTCCATTGAGATGAGAGTTTAAAATTCTCATGAATTTACCAACTTTATATATCGAAAAGGACTTGATAAACTTCCTGTAATAGATGTTTCCGTATTTCATTTCCTAGATCTCTTGTTTTTAAAAAACTAAAAGCAAGTAGAAAAAAAAAGGTGTAAAGCCCCTTTCGAGAACATAAATAAAGGCAAAGATAAGGCGAAAAGCCTTTGCTTCTTCTTTCGGTTGGATAGAAGCTCATACTCGACCTTTTCCTCCGTCCACGGTTCATGCTTGATGATAAGCTCCTCATATAAGAGAGAAGAACAGGGGAATAGCTTAAGGGCAGCAGCTACTCTATGGACACGAAGGGTATAGTGGGCGGGGAAGAGTCTTTGTCGCTTCTTCGGCCTACCACCTTTATTTTTCAAGGTTTAGCTTCTTCTTCTGAAGCTAATGCCCTTCCCTTGTTCAAGAGCAGGCGAGGACTTTTAGCTACCGGCTCAAAGAAAAGAGATTCGCCGGCGGAAAGCGTGGTAATTCATTCATTTCAACCAGAAGGAAGGATCTGTCCCGGTTCAAAATGACAAAACTAAGAGAATAGGCTAGGGGGGCGCTCACGAGCAAGAAAGGGCCCTGACTATAGATACTGTCAAAGCCAACTCATGTTTCCACTTTCTTTTCATTACGAAGATGTATCACCGTTCCAGAAGTTATGGAAGATCAAAGCTAGAGTGAAGGCCCTCTTCGAATGGAGTTCCTGGGGATTCTGTCGCCTTTTCCATATCAGCCTTCGAAAACCGCTTTTCTTGCCTTTTTTCCCTCTGCTTGCTTCACACAAGTTTGATTCAACAGCGTCGTGATCGATAGCCTGATGAAGAAGACGACCGCTCTAGAGCTGCTCGAAGCGAAGCAAGAACCTTATCCTCAACCAACCCCAACCTTGCAAGAAAGATCAGTGGCAGTAGTAGAGGCTGAGCCTTTTTTTGAGAATAGATTTTTTAATATCTTTCAGCGAAAACGATGCTCTTCTACGACAATGAGAGGGACTAGAAGAAAGAAGCCATTCCTCAAAGGCAGTCTCTCTTCTCTCTTTTGATTCTTGTTCCTCTGAATCTAGTTCTATGAAGATCAATCTTTTTTTAAGGCCCATAAGGGTAACAAATAAGGAGGAGAACTTTCTTCAATTGGATATAGACCTGAAAGCGATGAGCAGAAGAAAGGTCATCCATCTCGAAAAGGCAAGGACTCCAAGAAGAAGCCACACCCTGAGGCCAAGAAAAGCGAGCTCAAGATCAGGAGCCAAACCAAATGGCATGACAGCACTCTTTTTCAAGCATTACTGGGAAGCGATCAAGGAAGATCTTGTTACATCTGTCCAATCCTTTTTCACGACGGGCTTCCTTTTAAAGCGGATAAATCATACAAATATAACCGTAATCCCGAAATCTTACAACCCCTGCATGGTGAGCCACTATCGACCAATCAGTCTTTGTAACGTCTCCTACAAGATTCTTTCAAAAATCCTCGCCAAAAGACTAAGGATGGTTATGGAGAAGCTTATCTCTCCTTATCAAGCAGCTTTTGTCCGTAATAGGCACATAGAGGAAAATACCATACTTGCCCATTCCATTCTGCATACAATGAAGGGTAAGAGGGGACGGGGTGGTCTTATGGCTATCAAGGCAGACCTGGAAAAAGCTTTTGACAAGATGAAATTCCCGAGGGTGGCGGATCAAGGCAAGGCGATAATCCCTACGCTACGTCTCGGCTAGCCTAAGGTGGAAGGAAGATTTTTTTTCCGCGGGGAAGCCAGCCCACTCTAGTATAGTATATCACTTTACTGACTCAGGTCAGGAGAGAGTTCAGTCAACTGAAGTAGTGGCAGAGCCAATAGAGAGCCTTGCTAAGAATGAAGAAGAGGCGGAAATAGCTTTTTCAGCTTCCAATCGACTATGCGTCACTAAATTGATAAAGTACCTCTTTCTTGTATTAGTAGTGCTATCTAGGTGAGTACCCATAGACCCATCAATACACTGTATCAGCAGTGCTTTGGGGGGCTTTTTGGAAAAAATTGGCTAACCTTTGATCTGAGAACCACTATCAATGCAATCTTTCATATAGAAAGTCGCGGCAAAGCAAATCAATCTTACTAGACTAGCAATTGGTATTGCTATTGGTAACACTAGGCCAGAGTGTGCAAAGACGTAGAAAATTCCCCCAGAAGCATAAGTTGCATGGGCATTCGAGACTGAATGAAAGGCTTTCTTCGTTCCGGAGTCATCTGTATCTGCTGAATCTGATACCATCCCCGGAAACATAACTATACCACCGATTGCCCTAGGTCTCTTTCTGAAAAGAGTAAGGCAGGGCTTTAATCAAAGCGCAATTCCTCTAAAGTAGGGCCTTTTGTCTCATCCCCTACCTCCAAATTCTTTGACGGGACACCAGAGAAGTTAGTTGTTCGCCTATCATTGGTCGACTTGAACTTCCCTCTAGTCCTAGAATCACTACCTCTTTAAACCTCTGATGAGAAAGTCGTAGGCGAAAGCGGGCCTTTCACCCATACGAATTTAAAATGGGAGAGCCAGTTGGTGCTTTGGAGTTTGCTAAGCGGTTCCTCGTACGCGGGGTGACTAAGGACTTGAGTCCCGTCTCCTGTCGCATGTTAAGATCCTTAGTTAGTTCCATATCCCTTGTTCCTGTAATGAGGGCCATTATGTCTACGGATCTTCCATTGTCGTATCGTTTACGGGAAGCTGGGTACCGGGTGTATACTCGACGCACGGCGCCTCCTAGGAGACACTGGCATCGGCATTTCCTCGTCTTTCACTCACCTGTGTGTCCTCCCCCTTTTTGGATCTGGTTAAGCGCAACCACTGGTAAACACTTAACCTGTTATCAACAAGGTATGGTGAGGGGGTACCTGATTAGGCTCTTGCCCCCTTAATTCCCGAGAGACTCGGTGGAGTTATTCGAAGCCTGGTCAGAGTACGACTGGTTAGGGGAGGCATGGGTTTTTTCCCTAATGAGATGGGAAAGCAGCAAGCCAAACATCGTACTCTTCGGAGGGACCGTGTCATGTCAAATTCATAGCTAAGCTGACCATCTATCTGCCCTAAAAGCAAAAGCTTGGAAAACAGGTGCCGGTTGAAACTCGGAATTAGGTAGTAAGTGAATACTTGGGCTTTTGGCCACCGATGAAAGGAAGATTCCCAGTCATTTCATTCAAAATAAATTGAGAAAGAAAAAAAAGACATCCATGTATTTTTCCCATTCCCTTCCTCGCTAGCTGTAGTTGACTGTATTAGGCCCTAAGAGCTACTTCTTTTCCTTTCAATCGTAATATGTTTGATACCTGTTTTCTTATCTTAGATGAGTGACTCTGGAGTTTAGCCTTATAGTGAATGCCTGAGAAGGAGACACAATAGACTCCAAGATACTTCGGTCAAGCCGTTTGGCAAGCCGAATAGACCGACATACTTTTAAGTATGACAGGTAAATCTTGACAAGTTGGTCCGCCTTCTCATCCTTTCTTCTAATCATTTTACGATGAAAGAACTATAGAGAACTGTGGCCCACTTTTTATCCAGTATGGACAAACCTGCGATTACGATTAAAAGGGAATGGATTAGCTGGTTATTAGAAGCGTGTAATGACTAAAATGAAAGAGCACGAGGACGAGAAAAAGACCCACTTTTCAATCGTTTCATATAACTCTCGTATTGGCCAACCATAGGAATGCGTTTACGACTTCACTTTTCGAGCTAGGAGGTCTTGTTTTTTTAGCGCACTTTAAGAATCTTCCTCTTTTTAGCATGAGATGGAGGTAGGGGTTCAGCGGCAGGCCACGGCCCAAGCACCATTCCGGGTATATTTCGACGTTTAAACTGGGCATAGAGGTTCTCGAAGTGAGAATTCTTACCCCAATCCATTCGCAAAAGAATTCCCTTTCGAGAACACCGAGACGAGAGTCACTCGCTCCCGTACTGATCTTCTTTGGTAGGGATGGGACTAAATAGCTCTAACAGAAGAGCCAGCTTATCCGAAAAGACCTGTTCTCTTATCGTATCGCTTTTCACATTCTCCTATCTCGGGTTCCTAGTCCAACCCTTGGTTGTAGAGAGAATTCCTTCTTCCTAGTCCAAGCTAGCTAAGGGAATAGCACCATCTTCTCTCTTTCATGACTTTCTTCTTGATTGATACCCTCTGTTGACTTCCCTCCCTTTAGAGCTGGGAAATAAAAATCTCCAGTCGCATTCGATCTAGAAGAGTAAAGCAGCCCCTCTTCCTTGTTCACAGAAACCATTTTCTAAAGAGCAAAGAGAACAAGAGCAAGAGCCGCTTTCCTCCCCGAGGGTCACTGTTTACTAGGCTATTCTTCCCATTTAAAAAGAGGAGTTCCCACGCACTACTATTAGTAGCCCTTCCCGCCAAGCCAAGGAAAGAAGGCAAGGTGCCCTGGGAAAGGCTAAGACTAGTGTCAAGGTCAAGGCAAAAAGCTTAGCTTAGTCGTTTTCAACTCCGAGGGTGACCTCACTAACGAGATTTCCATTTAATTAAGAGCCTGGTCCGGGCATTGACTCATTGAGAGCAGACGAAGACTAAGAAGACTTTCGGATAGCACGTGAGATCAACTACTTAGAATAGGCTACCATCTGTCTTCGATTATGCTCGTTCTACTTTGAGGGAGAGATCGCTCCTTTAAGGAGACGGGATTCCACTATTATATATGAATATGATCCCACCACTTGAAACTGATTCAACAACAGCCATTCTTCTTCCAAGAGAAAGAAGAGCAAGAACATCGCTTATTCTGCATCAACCTTCCTTTATGCCTCTGTCGTCTTTTGCCGGGTTAAGGCCTGCTGAGACAATAGATAGTCAGGCAGGTGGCCTAGCCCTAGCTAAGAGAGATTCTTTAACCATGAAAGCATCAACCATTTAACCGGCTTTTCACTCCTCCCCCACTTCTTACCTACTCCAGTCTCTCTAAGATTCCATGAAATAGCAGAAAGCAGAATCTTAATCCTAATCAGCCCTTCAGATAGCACGCCAAGAGCAATCGCAGCTGAGTCAACTCTATCCATTCTTCTTCCAAGCGAGGTAAGATCATCTTATGAAACTCGAGTTCGCCACAGAACCCATCTCTGGAACCGAAGCCAAGGCCCAAGTTCAACCTTCACCACGTGAACGCTACAAGCTAGTCTCATCCTTATGCCCTATCCTTTATATCTATATGTTGATTGATACCCTCAGGTTCCTTCTAGCTCAGGAACTTCTATTTTGAATCTGAGCTTATACCTTTCTCCGTTCCGTGTAAGCTATTCCATGCGATGTCTTTCACAAAGGTACAGGGATTTTCTAATCGATAGAGCTGGTGAATCTTTTCTTCCCTCGTAGGAACTCGGTCTCTCTAATACATCAATATGGTAGATAGATCAGGTAGAAGATCAGCCGCTAATCCGCTACTCTCGTTGTGTTCGATCGGCTTCAAAGCTTTTTCACTTTTTTCGCTTAGCGCTTCCACCGATGCCTGAATGCTACTTTCGTCGACGTATGGGTTAGATTAGAGAAGCAATCCTCCTTCTATGGTGTTAGGCCCAGTTTCTTTCAACTAACAACTAAGCGCTTCGCCCATTAGTCTTTCTACTAAGCTCTTATTAGTCCTTCCCCTGAAGCCTGAGTTAAAGAATCCGTCGATTCCACATCCCTTGATTCCAATTCCACTATTGGAAGTGCTGTTATGATCGATTTTGCTTCTCCTCTTCATTAATAGCCTGGGAACTTAGATTATTAATCAGAGTATGCCAGGTCCTTGACCGGTTCGGGTTCGGGACTCGTTCTATGACCGTACTCCCATGTTTTAGGAGTCTGAGAAAGCTCTTCGTCCGACGCGGCTACGAGCCTCTTCGATTGGACTGTGACATAGTCAATGCGGCTCGGAACTCATCTTCTTAGTCCTAGCTTGCTTGCTCGAAGCTGGAAGCCTAGTGCTTGAAGACATAGTCCTTCTTTTCCCGATTAGAGGACGGGGAAGCGGAGAACTCCTCAATTCAATGGGGTTCCTCTCTTCTTCATAAGGGAGACTGCTCGCCTCAGTGACCCCTTTGAGCAAGCGGCCTTTGATTCATAGTCTGAGTTCCCACCCTACAAGACTGACCTACAGAATGCAACTCCATGCGAGTCACCCTTCGTCGTGGAACTTCAGAAAGATTCACCGAAGCGCAAATTCTGTGGCGGATTTGTTGGCAAGACAGGCTCGCTCCATCAGTAAGAATCCGATAGGAAGAAGTCTTGTAACTGTGAATTGGTCCTACTATAAGGTTCAGAAAGAAGCCCCACTCCTTGGGTTCGGAAGAAGCGGATGAAGACGGGCATGTAGGGGGGGTACGGTCTCAGTCACCCCTTACTTTCAACTTTCAGGATCAAAGCTCCAGTCATCGAGGTGGGAGATTATGGATCAGCCAGCTATAGAATAGAAAGAACAAGGGAACTCATCGACCCATCCAACAGTTGGAGATATAACTACGACTCCAATATCCGATATGACAGAAAGAGAAAGAGAAAGAGTCGTTCATGTAGGTGGGACGGTTAGGATTCATACAAGACCTTGCTCACACGCTCTGGCGAGATAGGATCGATTACATCTAGAAATAGAACCTTGGAAATGCCATCTATTGACTCGACTCACTCAAAGCCAGGTCTGGTCTTAAGCCGGACAAGAGATTCTGACTGGGCTAGGCGTCATACTAAGTTTACACGCACATTAGTGAAAGTGGAACTAGACTTTGATCTCTTTTCTTTTCAGATCATATAAGATACCTTTCCATATCCTCTAACCCAATCCAACTTAGACACAAAGGATGCCAGCCACTTATATTATAGGCTTTCTTGGTAAGCTAATCCTCATACTCAGGTGCCCTAGAAGGGGAAAACCCTAAATTCTCGGATCAAGAAGAAGTCGTCTTACGTTCTATCAATAAACAACCAAAACGACCAGGAGGATAGAAAGCAGTAGTGGTGCCATTACCTTTTCCTTTAGAATCTCCACTCAACTCGATGGGCAGGCTTCTCTCATTGGAACGATCCGATCACCCTATTCTCAAGCTCCTTAAATGAGGAATCTCCCAAAAGGAATTGAAAAGAAGTTGATAGCGGTCCTTCTAACTCACTCTTCGGGTTCAGCTAATCGGGAACAACCAAGAAGAATAGGTATTGATGAGCACCTTTAGCGAGAAGCTTGATAGCCCCTTGTTAGACCTGAGTCTAGAGCTTTGGCAGCAACTGATCTATCTCTTTATGGTTTCCTCGGATCAGCTAGCTGAACTGGGCTTGGAGCACACACGTACCCCTCTTAGGATAGGATGCATGTCCCGAAAGACAGATAGGCTCTTTGATCAGTCCTATAGCCCACCTTCGTCTCAGTGAAACTAGGTCAGGAGAGAACGGCTATTCCTTTTTTCACCCAAGGTAACATTACAGGCGAACAACCGCTTCTCAATTGGTTCAAACCCAGTCCTCAAATCAATCCCATTCAGGGTTGAGCATATTGGATTGGAAAAGACTTGACCTTCGTTACAAGAGTGAATTGCCTTGAGTTCATACTGGAATCTACAAGGCAGTTTGCTTTGCCTTTCTTTGTTTCTGGCAAGAGGAATTCCACTTTCCACCTTTGAAAGAGTTCTTTCATCGTCCGGTTCTCTAAACTCGAAATAAAGCATGGAGGGAAAGGTAATCGGAAACGAAGTAGCCTCGACGTCGGAAGAGGTTACCTCGTTGCTTGCTGTCCGAGTACGAGTAAGTAAAGGCAATGAAATTGTTGCTATCACTATTTTCCCGATGAGAATGCTAATGGGAATGCCCATACTGTCCATAGCTTGGAGAACAAGCTGTAACCTTTGAGCTAAGCTCTTTCCTGAAGCGGGTGGGAATTCCTGTTCAAATACCTTTTATTACCAAGGGCAATGTCCGGCTTCCGACCTGGTTTTAAGCCTTTCATTTTGAATGGGCCTTCTTAGTTCCCGTGCAAAGTAGTAGTTGATTAGCTGTTTTCGTTCATCGAGTAGGCGAATGTAAGGAAGTTTGCCTGAGTACGAGTAGAGGATTGGTTGATAGAGTGAGAAACCTCTCTCTCCTCTCTGGTTGTGGGAAAAGCTCGTTAACTGACTTCAACCTCTCACACACACCTGAGTAGCGATCTAGACTTTTTTATTTCATTCATTGCCTTGCCCGAACTAGGTGCTGCATAGTGATAGTGTCCGCTTTGTCTTTCTATCTTATTGATGAACAAGAAGGTCTTTGATCTCAGAATTGCATAAGTAGAGTCCCGCCTGTCATTACCCCGATATGGTTTTAGAGCGAAGGGCTTCATTCTATTATATAAGTTATTACACCTGGAAGAGGAAATCCTTTTTTTGAATGAATGCATTAGAGCTTTTCTAGCCTAGTTCTTCCACATAAATACCATATGATAGAAAGAAATACCGAGATTTACCTAAGGATAGTGCACTAAAATCAATAGAATCAGAATCCGATGTGCAATAAGATAGTAATTGAATTAGCTCTATGATATGGGTTCAATGGAGTTAATGCTTTGACTCCTAGTTGTACTATAATACCACCATATTAAAAGAAGACAAAAAAGAGTTTATATAATAAATAAAGTTCAGATGGAATGCTTGCTATCAGTGCATTAGATGTCCTAGTTGTCCAGTACCAATCCACTTTCAAGTTTCAGTGTGCCTGTCGTTCAGTCATTCATCCAGTCTCTTGCAAGTGCTATCGAATCGGATGTGAACGAATAGGCTCTTATCGAATCCCCCTTAAGTCAAATAGAGTGAGGGTACTCCAACTTCTATTATAGAGATCGTTCTTAGGATAGCCTATGGCTAGTTAAGAGGTACTTTCTTATTCATACTATCGGTCAGTGCGAGTGTGAGTACGAACCAAAGGTGCCAAGCTGAAGGTTGAAAGTCTTGAATCCGCTCTTACTGGTCTCATATCCACAGCTGCTTGTGAGCTAGACTTGCCTGTCTGATCACGAATCAATGAGAGTAGCGGATAGGTAGGCGGCAAGGAGCGTAGCCCAAGCTTTTTGGCCAACTTCTTGTTCTCCCCACCTCTTTCTTTGAAGCAGAAAGGCAAAGAGCTGTTCTCTTGACAGATCCTCCTCTTGTCAAAACTCCCTTATTAGATAGAGGAAATAGATTCGCAGAAGCTTAAGAGACCATACCCTTCAAATAAGCTAGCTAGCTCATCACGAAAAGTAGTCATTTGATTCGTTATTCTCCTTCCAAGATTCCCTTTCCCGGGACCATTACCGAGATAGGGCAAGAAGCGGTAGATCGCAGTTTGGTTTGAGAGGGACTCGTAGAAAGAAAAGTTTTTTAGGGCTTTTTCAGTCTTCTTTAAGTCTGAGACTCTCTTTCAGTCACTCGTTTTAAACAGATTTGAAGTGATTCTGTTATTAAAGCGAGACTTAGAGAAAACCTTCCTTTCCGTCAAGCGCTGTAGTCAAATAAATCTCTTGCGTAAAGCGAGGTGCTTCTCTTCGCTAGTGTTTTCAGAATCTTCCTTGCGCTAAGCGGTTGCGCCCTTTGCTCTCCTCTCCCCTATAGCTTTTGTTTGAGATGAGCTTCCGGCTTTGAGCAGAGCCAAGAGCAGATAGAGGATCAGAGAAAGACCTCCTTGCTTTCCGAATAGCCTTGGCGATTGCACTTTCACTTTCCATCCCTTACAACATAAGGCAAGGCTTGCGGAAAGAGTAGTTGAAGAAGCCGAGACGAGAGAGAGAGACAAGTCCTCGGTTTTTTTATATAACATAACAAATAAGGATTTCAAAACAAAACCATCTCGCTCTGCTCGCACGGTGAAAGGTAAGCGAGTACAGTCAGTCGAAAGTAGGCGAGCGCTTTTTTGATCTGCTTTCGGGTAGACTAGTCAAAGTCGCAGAGAACTCATACCGTGCGTTAAGCCTATAGAAGGTAGGCGTAGCCTTTAAGGCGAATAACTCTTTCTGTGCTGTTACGGTAGCGAGTTTCGGTAAGTTCAGTAAGTGACGGGCGAAGGTGGAAGAGATAGACCTCTTTCGCTTAGTTGGGTTACGGGCGTTTGTGAAGGTGACCTTCTTTCGGGCGAGAGTCTCACCGTAGTAGAGAGAGAATCCTTTCCGTTCTGTTACCGGTCTAGTGCGCGAGTGCCCACCTATGGTGCTGGACAAGGAAGCAAGCCCCTTTTTTTCAAGCAAGCTTTGAACTTCCGTTGTTCCGGCACTTTCTCTTGTAGTTTTTTGTCCTTTAACTCTGTCTTTTCAGTTAAGTGAGTCTTTCAAGCATGAAAAAGCCCTTTACATACGCCTTTCTTTTGAATAGGCAAGTCCCGTTAGTCAAGCAAAAAGTACTTGAAAGTTTGCCCGCCCTGTGGCAAGTGCCTAGCTCCGAAGAGTGACGAGAATACCGCCACTGTACATCTTTCTTTCAAAAGATGAGAACACGCCCTTTACTAATATAATAGAAGGTAAGGCAAAAGCAAGAGTGAAACTAATAGCCAAAAGCAGGCGTGCTCTCTCTTATTATACGAGACCACCTCCCACTTTTGGCGCACTTGTTTGATGAGCTAAGCGCTTAAGTCAGATCAGCCTGACGACGACTTAATAAAGTCGAAATCAATCCCTCTTTTTCCTGTGCTTTACTAGTAGGGCTAATGAACGACCCTTTGATCTATGGGTTCAGCCAGGTCTGATTAGAAATGCTAAAATGAGTGTAGCGAAGGGCTTTAGAGGAAAAAAGGGAGTGGATGGCAACCCTGTGTTACCGGATAGAACAGTCCTTGTGGCTGAACCAAGGGATGAACTCGTCTGTCGGGCTCTCGGTGCGGTCTTGAATAAGAAATTCTTTCCCTCATCTACTAACCATTCTCAAGAACAAGAAGAGGAAGATCGAAAGATAGCCTTTCTGACTCGAGCATTGGACTGGAACAAAAGGCTAGGCCCACTTGCGAAGATCGATGTAATGGATATCTCCCGTCTTCACATGAACGTAGACCACGAAACCCTCTTGGACCAACTGGAAGCTCACTTACATCCTTCGGTCTTGGATCTGGTTTCCTCCTTCCTAGAAATGCCTACGTTTAGCGATTAATTTTGAGAAGAACTTCCTAACCCGGCAGGCTTTGCTAACATTTCGTCTATTGGCCTGGTCCTACAGCCTTTCTTTCTGGAAAAGATGGTTTTCCCACAACTGACGGAAATAATACCGGAGTTGGAATACGCCTGCTGGAAGGGTTGGCTCTGAAAGCCTACCCCACTATCCACATTTTGACCGATGGAGAGGATAAGACCTCCATCTACTAGGGCGGAATCACAGGGTGGCGTGTCGTACACATACATACTCGAGGACAATTATCTTCTCACATGTGAAATCATCCCAGGAGGCATCCCAGTGGACTTCGATGGAACGGTGATTGGCTTGAACAAGGAAGGGAACCGTATGGGCCTATAATAGACAAGCGGGCTACATTCTATAAGGAGCCAACAAAATAGACGTTGGCCTCCTTCGCATTCTAGCTCTAAGGCACAGCTTATCTTTCTTTAAAGGTCAATGGCCGATATATATCTTTTTTTTTAGGCAGAAGGTTGGTAGTGATATGCGTGAGGGAGATTTTATTACTTATTCGATTATTAACCGCAAAGCTTTCCACGAGGAGCTCCCATAAGTCACACTAATAGCAGAATTAGGGGTATACGAAGCCGTTTACATGGCTGAGTGGAGGGTAACTCTGCTGACCGAAGCCGGCGGAAGTCCTCCCAAAAGGGACTGGAACCGCTCCACATATATCTCTTTCGGAACGAGCCTTAACTGACGCTGCTGCTACTAGTCTTGACACCAAAAATGCTGTCGATAGAGTTAAAGCAAGCATGCCGAGCCGGGAAAAGCATAACGGGCCGAAGAAAGAGCGCAAAAGCACACTCTCCTTGCCTTGATAACAAACCCAAGGCTAAAATAAAAAAAGACCTCCTACACGCACGGGAACCAAAACAAAAGAAGGAAGGAGATAGGATCCACCTGCACGTCCGAAAGGAACCAAGACCAGAAGATGCGGAGACCTGAAGGCAACCGAGGAACCACTATTCAAGACCACGCAGACCGACGTTAGAGAAGAAGAAAGAGAGAGGCACCACACGCGTCTTACTAGTACCCCGACAGCTGCCACCTGATCAAAGCGAGAAAGCTGGAACCGCGCCATCTTTAACCCCAGCTCTCTCTCTTGTTTTTGTTTTGTGCCCTTTAGGCATCTCTTAAGGGATGACCAGTCTCTTTCTTTCTGGTTTGACACCTCTTGGAAACCGGAAAAAGAGACCTTAGGTATTTGGCATACCTTGAACAGCTATATTCAAATCCGTGGTTGCTTAGGTCACGGCAAGACTATTTCGAAGCAAACAGTTGCCTGTCTACTACGAGATTAGATAGAATGTCCAGGTAGCTCATCACACCTAAACAAGAGCTGAGGGCAGCTTCAGACTGACTAAGCCGGCATAAGTTCCCAGACTAGAGCTGCACCACACACATATGATGGCCTACCAGCACCATACGCGGCAGCAGAAGGGCAGCAACATTCGGAAGATAGTAAGCACTCACAGCAGTAGAAGGAGAGGAAGCAGCCGATCCTAGCATGGAATAATGGTAAGAAAGGAATCCTTATCCTGCCTTGACTAATAAGGGAAGGATTTTTTATTTTTTCGGCTCCATGGCGAACCAATCGATTGATTTCCATCATAGCTACCCGAACTTTCTAAATGGATCGGATTTTTATTCCTTTCTCCCTAGCCGAGAATAACCTTCTAGTGGTTGATCGCTCCCCATCCATCTCCTGCTGCTTTAGCTTTAGCCTTTTCAGTCTCTCCCCGTCAAGTTGAATGCCTCTGTAAGCCCCCCGGGCAAACAAAATGTAGATGTCTCATTCATGCCTGTCCGTTTCTGCCGGGAGATCCGCTAGTGCTTCTCTCCCCAAACAAGCCGGAGAGTAGGAGTAGGCCTCACCGGCTATCTTTGATTGGGTTGCTCTACGTTCCATCTCTGGATTAGGTTGATGGAACCAGGTCTCCATTAGTTTGACGACTTGTGGTGGCGACTTAATTAAATTCACCGTTTTTTCTAATCGGCACGCCTTGAATCACTCCCCTACTCCTATAAAGGCAGTGACCGCTCTCGCGCGTCTTACCAGCCCCTTCGCTACCGCTTTTCGTCCTTTAGTATGATCTCCTTGCTTGCCCTGTCCGGTCATATGTTCTCCTTGCCGGTCAACGGGATTGGCTATAGGCCACCCGTCCACAAATAATTTTATGTAAATCTATCTTCCCGGCTTTGAATTCATCCCATTCCTATCCTATTTACAGTTCTTCTTTCATTTTCTTACCAGTTCACTAGGGATAGTTATCGAGTTGCCTATGGAGTCAGGTTTGGAACCCTTTGAAATAAGTGCTCTAGTATACCTATCTTTCATTAGTCAAAAGACTTATTCAAACTAGCTCATAGTCGTATACCTTCCAAAAGGATCGATAATCGGCTTTCTTTTAAGGCTAGGAAGTGACGATTTGAATGAAATATAGTTAAGATGAAAGCATGTGACGGGTATAAGGCAGTAGCAATAGGTAGTAAAGAGGAGTCAACGGTTGGCACATAAGGCTTGGCTAGTTCAGTAGGAGTGACAGGCACAAAGAGTCTGTCCCTTTCTTTAGTTCCAGGTAGTTCCTGAGTGAATTCAGGGCAGGCGCCATAAGGTAATTGATTAGGGAAGAGAATATGGGTCTTGTCCTGTGATCTATTTATTCACCATCTCTTAATGAATTACTTCCCCCAGCTAGATCTCCCTTCCATTCCCGTGAATCTTTTTACTTTATAAAGAGTTCCCCCTATCTATTTAAAGCTGCTCATTCCTTCCTTCTTTGGAATGCAGCATAGGCCCTTCGGTCTCAATGAGTGCGGTTGATTCTCTTCCTTTAGAAAGACTTGCCCCCGGCCTTGTCAGCTCATCAGTAAGGGTCGAGCGGTCTTCTTCTTTGGCTAACTGTTCCATTAGGAGCTGTGAACGTAACCTTAGCTATTTAATCAGCTGCACATTAATCTTCCTCTCGAAATGGGACAGATGATATTCATTTTTAAACCAGTGGCACATCTTTCTTAATCAGTAAGATCACTGAGACCTGGCCTGGTAAGAGACTCCACTCCATCATGCTTAGGTAAGCGTTATATGCAACCATTTATTGATGATTAATCGCGGGGTATATTTCTTAGCAGAGAAGTCCGAAATCTTTCTTCAGTTCATGGAGTTCAGAAGCTTCGTGGAGAATGAAACTTCTAAAGTAAAGGCAAAGAAAACTATGTTTGAGGACAGACCCTGGGGGGGAATACACATCACAGGAGTTGGTGCTTACAACAAAAGCATGGGATTCGCAGGCAGTTTGCGTGCTTTTATACTACACAGCAGAACGGAGTCGCGGAGAGGAAGAATCGACATCTTGGCGAAACCGCATTCATAATGCGAAGAATGTGCATCCGGGCCGAATGCATGATGACTGAAGCCCCTTTTTCAAAAATGAATTGAGCTTCAGCAATCCCATTGAATGTGAGATTGAAAGCTTGATAGCTATCCCACTTTTGATAATGAAGTTTAGAAGTAATGCCTTTTCGATTTCCGACTCCGGCAAATCTTTCTACTTAACCAAGTAAAGAGTCCTCCTTCATCGTCTGAAGCTTTGTGGCAGTTTGAGAAGGAGATCCAGGAGTACCTTGACACCTTACCGACGAGGACGTCGGGTTCTTCTTGTCATAATCCAGATATTGAGGAGGACTTATTTGGTAACTGCCATGCACATGTGGCAGCAGTTATTTCCAGCAAGTTATCTTTAAAATGGCTGCAAGGCAAGGGAGACAGCTTGAGCAGGAGAGAAAGACCTGTGCATTCTTTACACTGTTGGTGTGAGTTTGCTTGTCAAAGTTTCTCTTGTGTGCTAGAAACTGAGTGGCCTTGGTGGCTGATTATCCGCCTGCGGCTGCGATGGACCTTCCAGCGAGGGCCCTTCCATCGGTCTCGACGGTTTAGTTAAAAAGGGTTCTACGATAGCGTAGAGCTCCGAGGCCCAATTGGATGTCCTCAAAGGAAGCATGCTTGCTCTTATCAAGAAAAAGATTCTCCAACCTCCTCAAGCTGAATCCGCCAATTGCCGTAGTCCCCCGCCGCTCATGCAAGAAGTGGGAAAGAAAAACTAAGAATAATAAGTAAAAAAAAACCAAGATGAAATGAGGAAAGGCGTACCGGAATTTCTTTTTCAATTGGAAGTGGTGTGGTGCTGTGGTAAGGGAGAAGGAACTATGTTAAGTTCCTACGTAGGCAATTCCACTCTCTGGTTATAGTTCCGGGGGGATATAGTGAAAAGGTCGTCCCTTGACTCTATTCCTTCATAAAGTCATCCATTGCGGGACGGTAGGAAACTACTTCTTCATTCAACTGTAAGCAAAAAGAAGAAAAATTTCCCTTAGGATTTCTTGCTTGCTCTGGAATGAATGAGAATCCCTGAACCCCTCAACCAACTAAAAATCATACTTAGAATTTTTCCTTCCTTCCCTAACTGGTAGTTGAATAAGGAATTCTTAAAGCCCGTCCTGCCATTGCAAAGGAATGGGCGTCTGTCTTCCCTGAGGGATCCCCTTTGTTCCAGTCAATAATAGGGAAACATTAACTGTGCTCCTAGCTCGATAAGGTAGGTAGCTTCCCCTTCCCTGGAGATCGGTCTCCCTCTCTTAGTAGCGTCCTCTCTCTTAGTACACAACTAATTGTGTAAGAGAATAGGCGGGTAGTTCCCTTTCTAGAAGGAAGTTTCGAGCAAGCCAGCTTCGCTTCCTGAGTGAAGTAGCTCTCCTTTCGTTTAGTTTGTGATTGGATGTAACTGTTCAGATTCTCTCTGGTGGAGAGATTCCCCTTACGGGATCTTTTCTTCATTCTCAATCTTCTGAGAATACGGCGGTGTATTATAGTGAGTTCTCTGTTACGAACATTTACTTATTGTAGACGAGAAAGACGAAAGAGGAATGCGTGCACGGCAAAGAAGGAACTGCCCTGAGCACGACCCAGACCTCAGTCACTTTCTTCTTTACAAAATGCCCATTGAAATTAGATGACACTCCTTATGCAAGAAAAAGAATCCTAATCAGTTAGAAGGGCAGATATGACCCCAAGGGGACGGGACTAAAAGACGGATATCAATAGCAGAGAAGGCCCCTAGAATATAAGGAAGACTGATGAACACAATCCGATTATACTATACGCCGTAGTTCTCACTCACCTTGAACTCACATCAGTAGCCCTGCCCCTTAATCAAATAGGGGTTCTGCAAGAAAGGACTTAAACATCGGTAGTAGATTCCCTGGCTGAACTAGCCTTAGCAACTCTAGCTAACCTAAGCCTTGCACTAGCTCGCCTTAGCAACTATAGCTCGTCACTTTTAACGGATAAGTAGGCCTTGTCTTATTTACAGTTCTCTCTTCCTAACAAGTCATTATTGTAGACGAGAAGTTAGAAATCTTCATAGCACATAGCTTAGCCCGAGGAGAAGCCTAGCTAGCAGGAAGACGGGAACCCCGTTTTCAACAAGTAAAGGATCCTATTGACTTGGACATAACTAGCCTAGAAAACAAGGTCTGACACTGCCCTTTCCATAGCAGCAGGAGATACCTGCACTAGCACGATCACTTTCTCTTTAAACATGGTCCTTTCCCTGGCTTAAGAAGAGGAGAGTCTCATTCGTTCGCCTACCTAGGCGAACTTCATTCCACTACTAATAGTAAGAACTCCTCTCCTTCGGACCCTGTTCTTCTCCTGCGGACCCTCACTCTGATCTTATCACAGAGGGAGTAAACAGAATTAGCAACTATAGCTCGTAAATAAACTCTGCCGTAGGAACGAACTGACGCTCGGTAACTCTCCTCCGCCTAGCTAGAACTGACAGAAAACCTCCCTCCTGGCCCAAGGTCTCACTCAAGGCTTCAAAGCGCGTTAACCTCCAGTCCAGGATTAATAGAATCAAGGGCTAATGCCTTCAAGCCAACCCCTAATAGAAGGTTTGGCAAGCCCTCAATCAAACTAAAGCGCTTTAGAACAAGGGGAATAAATGAACTACTTTGAGAAAGGGTATACCTAGCAGCACTAGCAAGAGCAGCTATTTCTCCCTTAGCCCTAGACTTAGCTACCCTTTCCATAGCAGCAGGAGCTACTCAAAATAAGATAGTCTAGCTCGTAACTAAACTAGAGCTATTTGCCTTGGGGTTCACTCCAGGGAAAACCACTTAGCTAGCACTCCGCGCTTAAGGAAGTACTTTTCTCTTTAGAACATAGGCGCTATCAGCCCTGACTGAACTACAAGAGACATGAAGTAAAGACCCTTAGCATCCCTCGCTCCTATCATTAGCTCCTTAGCTCACTTCATTCTACTAGGTTTCGAGGAAGGCAGGGTCCGAAGGAGAAGCTAGGATTAGATGTGTCATCTAGTCGAAGAGGGGCTTCCCATTATACAAGATGCAAATCCAAGTAGTGTAACAGACTAGCTATAGGACTCTTCATCAGACGATGAGCTAAAACTCAAAGGGATGTAATGATCCCGTCATCCGTAAGGTTAGGTTAGGCACTTTCCCTTCTAAAAGCGGACTCTCTTGAGTTCTTACCAGCATTTGTACCTTTGTATTAGGAGGCACCCACGATATGCTACTTGCCTGCGGGTCAAGACGCTACACAACTCTATTAACTAACAAAGGTTCTCTGAAAGAGGTGAAGAAGCATAACGCTTACGGCGACTTTTCATTCGATTGATGCTTCGCTCAGAAACAAAGAAAGAAATAGGAAGAAAAACGCATCAAGGAAGCCTCGAGGTACCTGGATCACATAGGCAATAGGAGTCCTTTCTATCTGAAAGGAGCAGCCGGTCAAACTTAATTCGGAGGAGGTGAAAGCGACGAAGTGGCATCAGCTTCTAATGATAGTAGTATTACAGATCGATCAAGGGCATTTGGTTTGTGCTAGTCTTTATAAGCGTAAGCAGCATAAGCAAAAGTGAATTATTCATTCTCGGAATTGGTCTATTTACGCCCCTTTTCTGACAGGGCGTATTCTGCATCTTCGGTGCCTCGTTCCATCTTGGGTAGTAAAGGTCAGCTTGATAAAGCGTTCCATGAGTGTTTAGTTTTAGAAGGGGCTCCCGGCGAATCGATAAGAGATCCTATTATTCCATAAGCTGCTTCAACTCCTTCTTCAACCGAGTAAAAAAGGGATCATGATCATGAGCCTTGCCCAGGTTGTGAAATAAATTCCACTGCTGCCGGATCATCATACTACGGCTGAGACGTGAATTAAGAAAAGGTTACGAAGTAAAACGAAGTGAAGTGCTTGACTGGGAAGGAAAGGCACTCGAACAAAGAGAAAGGGTCCTACTATCATTCCATGAATTCTACTATTTCCCCACCTGTGGTAGTAGCAATCAGATCCAGTACGGAATCCCCTTCTAATGGCACTAGTCTTATTCCCAATCAGATCAGGAGTCTCGTTTATTTCGACGGTTCGTGCTAGTCCAAAAAAGTAGCCCATTCTCGGACACTTGTTCACATAGAAGGATCTCGAGACCCTGAAGAAATAGATTTCACCACCTCCATTAGTAATTCATTTTGAATTAACCTATTTCGGGGGGCTCTCGGCGAATCAAGAACAGTTACGAACGCAGATAGAGCTATGCCCTCGGCCTCAACTCAAGTCTTTTCACGCCGCCTTACTAAAGAAATAGGGGATCTTTCCGCGACAAACTATTACATTCTAGGAGCTGTTAGAGTCGGGCACGCTGCGTGATCCCCACGGATTGCAAAAAAAGGCACCCTCAGAACTTTGCTTTCACTCTTTTTTGCATTTTATGACATGATATCTCCGTCTTTATAAGCAAAAAGGACTGACTATTCATTCCATGAATTGGTATATTGCCCCCCCTGTTTTATGCTGGAGCGTAATTTCCGGTACGTCCTCCGCAACGCCAGTGGTTCCTAGTGGAATTGGGATAAGGTTCTGAAAGAACGACTATCAGGGGAGGGATGAAGTAGCTCGAACAATAGAGAGGGGAAAAATGCCCCTACACATGTGGTGATCCCAGATACCACTCTTTCTATCTGTCTTTTCCTCTGTTTTTCCTGTTGAATTTCCAATAATGACTTAGGCTTGAAAGCAGGAGCTGGTTTCCAAGCTCGATGTCCAGTATGTGCTTGGGTATCCTGCACTGAGGCAGACCGAAGTACTCCGGAGTCACTCTTGAAGTCTAAAACTCTTGACTTCCAGAGTTCCAATGTCATCCGCCGGGAGGAAGATAGCTTTGAATTTGTTGGGAATCCACATGTTCTATAGTAGCGATCCCAGATTGACTGCCCCTGTTATCTCTTGTCTTTTGTGGAGATGTTCAATATAGTGCATCTCCAGGACCAAGGTCCGTATCAAGACTCTGCTTTTGAATTTAAGATTGCCTTGATTGCAGCGAAGACGAAGTCTTGGGTACTTCTTTTTCCTGGTCATAAGAGGAATGCTACTTGGTAAGATTTTTGCTTCTTCTCAGAAGCTTTTCTTAGCTCACGTACTTAAACATTCTTGACTTCTGTCACCCCCGTTTCCCGAGAGGGGGCAAAATAGTGAACCTTTCGCTTTCAGCTTGCTCTTCTTCAAGTAAAAGACAAGGTTGAACCTTTACATCACTGACATGCTCAGCCACAGGAACTGCACTCTCAAAAGTTCCTGCTGATGATGCAGTAAGAGGTACTGATTCTGCAGTCACTTCAGAGGTCACAAGCACGACAGTTCCATCAGCCCTCCAAATCTTATATGATGACTGCTCCAGAGTTCTAGTACCATCATAATGGGAATTGGCATCGGTGAAAAAAGATGAAACATCTCTTGTGATGGCTGAAGTCGAGGAGGGTCTACAGATGCTTGGCATTGGCTTTCTTGCTTATGCGGTACTTCGGCCGCTAAGCCTCGCTTATGCACCGAGAAAGAGATCGTCGATAGGAAAGCTCTGTTACGCACCAGGCCCCTTCTCTTTACCTTTCTCGTCGTCCCTTACCGCCCTATTTGACTAAGGGGGGTCCTTTGCTGGCTTGAATTCCATCTCTTTTTTTCTTTGTTTGCGAGAGTGACTCAGAGGACGACCCACCGGTAGACCTAGACTCGAACGGATAGAATCGTACTACCGCTGCCGATGCCGTTCCTTCACACCCGAGATGCTCACTTATAGAGTCAGTGCTTCTGCCGCTGTCATAAGAAATGCTACTGAGACTTAATACTGCGAATACTACCGAGACCACGAATGCTGCCGATATCGGAGCTGCTTACAAAGTAACCTTCGCTTACTTCTCTGGAGTCAACGATGCCGCTTTTTCCGTCACGGAGCCCTAATGAACAAGTGGCCCTTGGGATGGACCGGCTTATTGGCTTAATGCTCTCGTTCGTTCTCTCACGCGCCCGATAAAGCGAAGGATAGGGATCCCTAAATCCTTAAGTCTTGTCTTACTGGACGTTTCGTAGCCCACTTTTGTTAAGACAAAAGAGTTGTTTGCCAGGCTTGAATGAGATAAAACGGATGGTTCCGTCTCCAGGTGATCACCTAAAAAAACTGGCACGATCCCCTCTGCTCCTCTCCATGGTGGAATAGCCAGTTGTCACGCAGCTGGAAGAAGGGAAGGTTGGCTCGCGCCCTACCTAATCAATAAGTGGGAAAGCAATTCAAGCTTAAAGCTAAATGGAGGATATTTTTATTCTGTCTTGAAAAGCTAGCCCTATAACTAGAAGGTAGTTGTAGTGGCCCAAGATTCCTGAAATGAGAATGCAATCGCTGGATGAAAAGCCTTACTCAATCAAATAGGGGGGAATGGAAGTTTTCTTCAAAATAATTACGAGAAGGCCTGCCGCGAGAATTCACAGGTTCGTTTACCAACACGAGTTCGTACCTTAAGCAAGCAACTGCACCAGAAAGCGCAGTCCCTACTTCGCTAGCCAGAACAGAAGACTTTGCTAGCCAATGGACATATAAGCGATTACGAGAGCTCGATTCGCTTTGAGATAAAGCTCCTTAAGGGTCGGCTTTCGAGTTGAAACTCCGCTACCCTTCTTTGAGAACCAAGCTACGAATTCATTCTCCTTGACAACCGAGCTTGCCTAAGGACGGCGTAGAAGAGAAAAAGAGATATCCCCGGAACCAGGATTCAGCCCAAAGTCAGAGGCGGAAGGAGACGAGGGAGCTTAGTTACCGGTCGGTCTTCAAGCCATCTCATAGTCGGTAAAGTCAGGCAATTTATGCCAAAAACACGTGGTTTTCTAAAGAATGCTACTTTTGTTGTCACTCACCCGAGGGGAATTGGGTTTGAGGACGAAAATACGTGGAAAATAAAAGTTGTCGACTTTGGATGTCACTCGTTAGAGGAGAATTGTCTTGATGACTCAAAATACGGGGTTTTGACAAGTTGATTGGTTACTCGCTTACCCGCACCCGCTCCTTACTGCCCGGACAGTTGGATTAGGAACTTGCTTGAAAAGCCCTTCCGCAGAGATCGAATCCGTACTTGCTACAGACCTGCGACGTGCTGGTTTTGGAGTATCAATTACTGGCTATTCCTCGTTTCGCTTACTGACTGGTTCAATAACCGACTCACTTGATTGGTTACTTGCAAAAGGCGGTTGCGCTCCTGACTCAACCGATTGAACGAACTCTTATAGTCAGTCATTACTGCCTTTCTCGCTTGGTCCAACAGAGGGGCATATGAATATGAAAATAGGGACAGGAGCGGGGAATGCTTTGATCGGGCACTTCCTTAAGCGACTACTGATTGGGGGGTGCGGATAGTCAGACAGGAAAGACAGCGACCGCAAGCAACTAACCCATTTATTGGGCAATCAGATCAGCAACGCTTTCGAACGGAAATAGATAAGGGTATTCATCCATCCCAGGCATTCAAGCCATTCACGAACGAAAGAAACAACTGGAACATTCGGGTAGTGGGGCAGTCAAGGGAGGTTAGACAGCGGGATACGCCGGACATGACAGACACGACAGACATTCCGACCTGCCAACGAAACCAGTTGAGCGGACAGGACGCACATTAGCGAGACTTGGAGAATTCCTGGGTAGCGGATAGGCAAAGAACCGATTGAGCAAGAGGAGGGACTTGCTCTTAGGTCTTACTAACTTCACTTCACTTACTCGGATAGGACCCGCAGCTTCAACACAGGAGAGGACCCTTGGACCTTATACGGCCAATGAGACTTCGAGCTGCTCCTACTTTGCATGCTCTTTCACGAGGGAGGAAAAAAACGATAAGGAAAGGAACAGCGGATTGGGAACGAGAGGACCTTAAAGCAATCTTGCATAGCTCACAGCTAATAACTACTAGCTAACAAAGCTACTTAGACGACTAGACAAACGAGATAGTAAAGAGGCTTACTCCCTCCAATGAATCCAACAGGGATCCCCTTACTCCCAGGAATGATCTATATTAGTCTTACTCGGCCTAGAAACGCGCTTACAACTTTAGAAGCTACCGATTCGGTAACAGATTGAATAAAGGTTAGGACTTCCTCTAGCTCAGGGCCTTCAACTGCTTCAGCCGATGCTACAAACTCGGGAATGGCCACAGACGAAGCTACCTAAAATGAATCTGATAAGACACTGAGATTCCCTAGCGATTCGGAGGAGAAGGCAAAGAAAGAAAAAGAAGGAATTGATCCGCGAGAGAGGAAAATAATACACCTTACCGCCACCGATCTAAAAAAGCCTTGTCCAAGGCTTCATAGGAAAGAGGAGGCTTAGGCGCTGTTAGGATTCCTGCTATACTCCATGGCCTTAGATGAATCAGTCAGAAAAGTTTAAATTCCTAAAGTATGCTCCCTACCGCCTAGACGACGTACTACCATCCCCTACGAGGGCCAGTGCTCAGCTCTGGTCCACCACCGGGATACCTTTTATTGGAGCTTTTTTCTGGGAAAGCAGTGGGGGCCCGAGGCCATAGGAATCTTTAAATAAAAGCCCCCTATTAAAGACTTTCTTATATCTGTCCTCCCTAAGGGTAGTGAGCGGGTAACGGGTGTTTCACGCTCACGGTCTAAGAGCAGAGCTTCCCAAAAAGCTTTCCAAAAAAGGTATTTTCTGTATCTTTAAGAGCTCTGCTTCGACCCACTTGGTTAAGTAATCAGTCGCCACCAATCTAAATGTCCGAGCGAAGCGAGGGGGTCTATGTTCCCGATAACGTCTATTGCCCATTCTATAAACGGCCGGCCAAGGTTTTCTTTCGAGGCTAAGCTCTTTGCTTTGGCCGACACATGCTAAACCGGCCCATGCTCCTGACATGGGTGGAAAAAAGGACCATGTCGCCGAATCAAACTCGCCATTCGAAGAACGGACTGAAGGTTTTTCCTCGTGTACTTCTGCCATCTTGGGTATGACTGACTCCTCTGAAAAGCTTCGATCCACTGCTTTTCTTTGGCACAGTATGGGGCTACCCTCCAACTTGGTACCCTAGATTCACCAGTGAGCTGCCGAATGACCAGCTTGGAATCTCTTCGAACTTATAGGAATTGAAGACCCATTAGGACCGCCACATCGAGGCCAATAACAATAGCTTCAATAAGGTATGCGCGCACATAGCACTTGCGAGACAAGGGGCACTCAAAGACCTTTTGACTACGGTTTCCAATAAGGAATGTTGGGGAATGTCAGGTTATTGCGTCCCCCGGGCATTAGATTGCAGCTTAGCGTGAAGTATAGGTTATGCGTTATGCGGCAGAATCAGAATCATAGTATCAAAAGATAGAGGGGAATCGTCGTATATATGATGAAAGGGATGTTGACTCGAGTGGTCTTCCTTTCCTAAAGAAAAGAAGCGGCGTAATCGTCATCATCACCAAGACCATGATTGTCGCCTAACCAAGGCAAAAATCTGGACCCACTGGAATCCTACACTCTTCTCAGTTGGATCTTTTTCCTTAGCGTGGATCGGGATTGAGCATTCCTCTCCTTTGACTTGGATCGCTTGCATTGGGATAAACAAGGGAGACTTAGTTTGTAGTTTGTGTGAAATCAGCTTGCTTTTGAAGGGAGTTTTCATTCTACCAATTCCTTCAACCACTCGTCATTGTGAGCGCTCGCTGTCTGTAGAGCTTCAGAAACTATACTATAGACTGATCTTCTTCTGGTTGGTCTAGCCCCAACCAGTGGCTATGTTCTCTGGGAAGGAATGAGATGAGGTTGAGCAAACAATCAATGGCAATGGGGCTTGGAAGGCTTCTTTTCAAAATCCAGGGGATCCGGCTAATGACTAATGGGATTGATCCACTACTTACATATTGATCCAGTAAGCGAAAACCCTCGATTCGATACCTAGAGAGGTTTGTTGAGGGAAGATTATTCACTAGGGGCTCTTCCTTCCTGCTTCAGTCAATCCGAAAAGAGGGCTGTCTCATGGAGCCGAGCGCAGCACATCCTTTCCAGCGCTCTTAAAAAAAAAAGAGGAAGACAGAAATTTTCACCTACTCCAAGTTCATGAAAAATCAATCAATGGGCAAAGACTTTCACTTTTAAACTTTGCTCTAATTCCTCTTAAAAAAAAAGGTGATATTTTTTTATTTCCTCGTCCCTGCTCGATGCAAGGAAGAAAAACCAATTGTCTTCTTCAGAACCGCGGACACTCCGTTCCGGCCTAACACTGGAGCAATCAGCTTACAAGGGAGACCCTGCTTAACCTACTTCGGGCCAATCCCAAGGAGCATGATGTTTAACATTGGTATTACTTTAGGTATCTCACAGGGCTAAAAGAAGGAAAGGGCATCCCTTTGCCCATCCAACCGTACATGAGGCTAAGGCTTGACCTTAGCAGCCCATCCCATAACCCGCTTTCCTCCACTGCCTTCAGAGAGAGGGTTGTCATTCCCTATCTGAAGTACAGGGCCACATTGGATGCCTCGCCCTCAACCGGAAAGCGGGTTGAAAAAAAACCCTTGGGTTCAAATTAAACCCCGCCTGCTGTTGTTGGTAGTGCACTCTCCTCGGATGGTATTTCAACGGATAATGCGGATAGAGTGGATGGGCACCTAGCCGAAGAATCCACGGACACCTATGCTACCTGCCTTTACGGAAGAGGCGAGGAAAAAAATCCTTAGAAACAGTCTTTCATTCCCGGATCTCCGAACGTTACACCTTGTAGAACTTTAGTAAGGGGACCCTCTGATAGCCCCAGTTACGGATACTGCTCAACCTTGACTGGACTGCCATAACAATTGATGGGTAGGAGCCTACTCTAATTAAGAGCAGCTTCTCTTCCACCGGAACCTGGTTCCGATGCTTGCTAGGACCAGGAGATGAGAGATTTGAGAAGGGCTTTTCACACCTCAGAAAGCAGATAAAGCTAGCTCATTCGAACCTGCAAATAAGGTAGTGATGCCTCTTAACCAAAAGAAGAGGCCCTACTGAAAAAGCCCTCCCTGCCCACCATCTATCGATTCTTGAGATGCGAGATGTTCCCTACTGTTTCCTTTTGATGGCCCTACTATTGCTGACCGATCCCCCCAATCACTTGGGAATGTCCGAATAGGAGAAGGAGCTGTTCTCATGTAAGCCGGCCCTATTTGATCTTAGAGAAGGGGCCTTGCCTAGGATATTTTTTTTTAGAACCTGATCTTTCTTTCTGAACCTATGAGTTATTCGACCCGATCCAGAGAGATGCATGAGGGATTTTGGTCAGCAGTCTCCCCGGGCAGAGCTTGGCTCTGAAATGGGGCAAATCATCGGAATTTCATAGTCGAGAGATGGCGACGCCAGCAGATAGATCCCCGGGGAGGAGAAAGAGCTAGAACAAGGATTTCCTGGGTATCTAAACAACCGATCTTGTTCTTCAGTTCACGAAGGGGAGTTGAACCAGTCTCTATAGTAGTAGTAGTGGTTTCTCAACCATCAGCCAAAGAATCCACCTCTGAATTCCCAGATTCTTAGTCGAATGAGTGAGTCCTCCGCTTTGTTTCGATGAGCACTCGACTTCTGCTTATAGGAGCATGAATCCCCTAGCTAGCAATAGTAGAAAGACTTCTTATATTGGAATTGGAACTGAAACTCTTATCTTTCAAATCTAGACACTATAAAAAAATATATTACACTTAAACTTCTTAAACTCCCCCTCAATCTGAACGTTGTTCCTTCCCGTTCATCTTTTGAAGGAAAAGATTCAATTTAGAAAAGGATAAACCTTTAGTGAAAAGATCGGCAAGTGTTGATCAGATGTTGACACATAACGAACAACCACATCTCCTTGAGCAACTTTCTCGCAAACAAAATGAAAGTAAATTTCAATATGTTTCGTTCGAGCATGGAAAACAGGATTGGCTGCCAAGTAAGTGGCACTCACATTATCACAATAAACAGTAATCGGTCTATCCAAGAACACATCAAGATCACGCAAAAGCTGACGCAACCATTGAGTTTCGGCAACAGCAAAGGCAATGGAACGGTACTCAGACTCGGCACTAGAACGAGATACTGCGGGCTCTTTCTTGGCACTCCAGGAGATGACATTGAAACCGAGAAAAATTACATAGCCAGTGGCGGAACGACGGTTATCAGGGCAACCAGCCCAGTCCGCATCAGCATAAGCAATATCAGGTCTCGTGAATGTCAAATACTGCAGGCCCCCAACCATACTACGATACTGAGTCGGATCATCAAGTAAGTCACCATCATGAAGAGAAAGTGAAGATTTAGCAGGTATAGGAATAGGAGTACTAACAGAATTAGCACCAGACATGTTAAACTTAGAAAGAAAATGAGTGGTATAGCGAGTTTGAGATAAAAACCTGAGGAATCACGATGAGGCTCGATGCCTAGGAAATAATGAAGATCACCTAAGTCTTTCATAGGAAACATGGAGGACAACTTAGACACAAACAAAATAAAAAAGATAAGTAGAACTGCTGCCAGTAAGAATGATATCATCCGCATAAAGAAATAAGACAAACATCCCATGAGAAGAACGATGAACAAACATAGAACTATCAGATTTGCAACACTGAAAACCGCAAGTAAGAGCTAAATCTATGAAATCAAGCTCTGGGTGCTTCTTTCAAACCATAAATAGCACGCTGAAGCTTGCAAACATGATGAGGAAAATTAGAATCAATGAAACCTGGAGGTTGTTTCATGTAAACCTCCTCAGTTAACACACCATGAAGAAAAGCATTCTTAACATCTAATTGCCTAATCACCCACTTCCTAGAGATGGAAATTGCAAGAACAGTACGAATGGTAGTGGGTTTAACAACTGGGCTAAAAGTTTCATGAAAATCCGCCTGTTGTTTAAAACCCTGAGCAACCAGACGAGAAACGCTCGACAGACCCGTCAGACTTATGCTTTATCTTAAACACCCACTTATAGCCAACCAGATTCTTAGATGGGTCATATGGTACTAAAGTCCATGTTCGATTGGCAATTAAGGCATTCAATTCGTCAGCCATAGCTGGCCCGCGTGGATCTTTAACCGCATGAGAAAAACAAGTTGGCTCAGTGTCAGAAATGGAGGAAACAAGAGAGAAAATTTCCTTGGGTTTCCTAATACCGGCACGAAGACGAGTGACCATAGGATTTTAGAAGAAATCAAACAAGAAACAGATAGGTACCGGAGAGGAAAAACAAGAAGTAGAAGAAGGTGATGAAGAAAGAACAGGCGGCTCAGGCGTGTAAGAAGAAGAGGCAGACACAGGGGAAGCCTCAGATGGAATGGTCACAAGAGCAGAGTCTTTAAAAGTATCAGCAGGAGTGGAGTTTTGAGAAGGACCAACTTGTAAGATGTGAGAGCGAGGGGTCAACATAGGTTGACTAGGCATGATAGGGACAGAAACATCAGACAAGGTGGAAGACCCTCCATGTGAGTGTTGAACCAGACGAGAATAAGGAAAACAAGTCTCATCAAAAATAACGTGACGACTATTGTAGACTCTACCAGATAGAAGATCAAGACAGCGATAACCAAGACCCTAACCAATAAAAACTGTTTGGACCTAGGTGCCAGTTTGTGTGGTGCAGAAGGAAACAGATTTTGATAACAAGCACAACCAAAGACGCGCATGAGAAAAAAAAATAATAAGGTACACAATAAAATAATAACTAAAAGGGAGACTTCCCTTGCAGAAGCAATGATGGTAACCTATTAATGATGTACATAGCTGTATAAACGGCATCTACCCAAAATGATAAAGAGCCATAGCGGGCCAGGGGGGTTGTTGGGAGGATCCGGCCACTTGCCATTCTTCCTCCGGACCTACGTGTTTGAATGATCGTGAGCTCTACCCGGTTGATCAGTTGCGTGGGTCAATTCGTCTTGTCTGAATCAATGAATGTTCCTTCATGTTGGGATTAGCGCTATCCTTTCAATTCAACCTGAGAATTCCTATCAATTTACTTCGAATTGTCTCTTTTGTAGATTCTTTCATATATAAATAGTCGAAGCTTCTGTAGATAAACTGCAGGTTCTGCTGGGGTAGCTGTTCCCCGGGATTGGTAATCAGTCTTGCTATTGACGTTCGAGCTCGCAAGAGTGGTAGCGAAAGATGCTGTCTGTTTAGGGTGACTCGCTTTCGAGCGTGAGATTCTCCTTAGCATGAAAATCCCTGAATCGACATCCATCTCGATCTACTACACTTTTTCCAGAACCTGGCAGCAACATAGAACAACTGGGGGAAGGAGGGCATTCCCACTAAAGAATGAATGCCCTCAACTAGAAAGCGATTCCACTTGAGTGCTCCCTCGAACTCGAAAGAAAACGGCGAAGGAACGGCTTCTCTCTCGTGCTATGGCTTTGCTTCTTTCACTTGTCCTTGCCCGATTGATCCAACCGCCTCCCTCAAACCTTCCTTCATTCAATGCTTGACAGCTTTCTTCATGCGTTAAAGGCGTGACACGTCCATTAAAAATCCGAATCGGTGAATTGACTAAGTCTAACTTCATACTCTTATTTTACTTCTATCAGCTCTAGGACGAGGGACTTTCTAAGCCTAAAATAAAAGGCGCTAGACGGCACTGTTGACGGCTTATTGTCTTTCAATTGTAGCCAACCTCGATACAAGTATACTTATGCATTTGAGTTTTTTAGTCGTGTCTATCCCCGAAAGTGACTCCTTCACTCACTTTATTTCCTTATTTATGTGATTATGTGACCCGTCTATCTTTGAAACTATTACCATCAGCTAAAAGACAAGGATAAAGGTAGGGTGTAACTAAACCGGCTCGGTTCTGAGAGTACTATGACCCCGACTCCGTTAAGGAGGATCGCTAACCCAACTCTTTGAATCTCTGACTAAGCCTGTTCCTCGAGTACCGTTTGCTAGCTACACAGCTAACGGAACTGCGTTGACTGCCTTTTCTCTTGTCTTTAACGAGTAACTCTAATTCTCTTTCTCTTTCTTTTTAGCCGAGTAAAAAACAAGAGAAAGAGGAAAAACAACTACACTTTTTTCAATAAAAAAAGGTCTTGAAAAGTACGTGCTTACCGCCCTATTTGACTAAGGGGGGACACTCTCTCTTCCTGTAAACTTCTGTTGAGTCTTTGGGCTCTTAGCCTAGCTGAATTCATGTAGTCTGCGGCCCCTTTGTCAATGACCCATGTCTTTGAGGAACTACTCGACTTGTTCCATCCCAGATTCTTTTTGCCCTTCTCAACAAGAAGCTTATTAAACGAGAATCCCATCGCGGCAAGCAAAGCACTTAACGAAGAAAAAGCTTAAGGGAAGCCCTCTTGAGAGAGAGTTGTAAAGCCCTTCCTCGTTCACTAGTCACTATAGGATAGGCGAGATAAGATAGCACTCGAATCCATATATGAATGGCTTGACGTTGAATGTCCACTAACTATTCCATACTCTAATGGCAGGCTTTTTTAGTATAGTATAGATCCCGGAACGTAGGAAGGCATTCCTCTGAGACTGAGACTGATGAACTCAAACAAAAAGAAGATAAAGACTTTTTACGCTTTGCTTTCAACCGGCCCTAGAGCTTGATCATAGAGCGAAAGGCCTATTTTCTTATTTTTAGTAGTAGTCAAAAAGGCAAAGAACTCCCGTTCGGCTCCCTGCAGTCAGAATCATCCTCTCTTAAGTCGGGTTTTTGGGGAATATAAGATATGATGATGGTTGGAAGTTTGATCTTCAATCTAAAGAAAGGGCAAAACAGAAATGTTTGCAGTGAAGAAGGGCAAACATTGGATAGTTCCAAAGAACCCCAGCAAGCTACGGCTTCAAAGCCTACGTGTACAAGAGGCTAACGCGCAACGGCTTTCGCCTTTCAATTCAATATAAGATATAAAATTTATCAAATTTTTGGCTCCCTCCCCCTTCCTTTGTTTGGGATAGTAGGCATGCTTTTTCTCAATTGAGAATGCAATCGAGGAGCCTAACTCGCATTAACGTAGTCATCTCCTGCCCTGCCTATTACTATGAGTTGGGTTTCGTAGAGTGATTTATTAAACCCTAAAGAAAGGACCTTGCTTACTAAGACTGTTTCAAGGTCGAGGGGGTTTACCTACTCGCCCTAATCAATAAGCGGGAGATGTTGTTTCTTTTGGGGGGGCGTAAATAGCGCCTCTAGACCAAGTATAACAACGGCTAAATTAAATTACTATTACCGTTGGCAGACGCTTATTTTGCTTGAAAGCCTGAAGCTGATTCAATCTCGTAGCAGCTGTTGATTTTGATTGTCTTGTAGCTGATGAAGTTTGAATTGAAAGCCTAGAGCTGTGGAGTGGTGTGTGGGACTCGTGTAGTAGTAGCTAGACTCCGCGTGCCAGCTTCGCTCCTCCCCCATGTGTAAACCAATATCCCGTGGTAGACTTAAGCTCATCTAGGTCTCCTGCTTTCATTTTTTAAAAAGAGTTTGGTAGGGGCTGCCAAGCTTGACTAATAGAATAGGGGTATCCGCATAAGGAGAATGCCTGCCCTGTGCCACCTTGGTAGCACAAACAAAGGTCCTGTGTACCAGCGATGTACGAATCATAGTCAAAAACTTTACTTACTTTCTTAGTTGCAAGGGTACTTTGCTGTAAAGTTTTTTATACTCGTATATTAAAAAGTAAAAGTCTTCTTAGTATTACAATAATTTACTATGAATATTCCTACCCTTGCAGTGCTAATATATTCATTAGTCTGAGTCTTAGTCTACTAAAAGCATAGGAAAGGGGAGAGTCCACTCTTATGTTGCAAGGTTCCACCCCAACCAGTAATAAGCACTAAACTGAACTCTATAAGGATAGACGGGGTGATTACTCACTCACTAACACAATCGATAGGTTTTAGGATATGAAAAACATCCTTCCCTTTGTGCCCGACCCATGTCCTTCTTCTTAAGTGAGGTTTTTAATTTTTTATTACTCGTGGGAACCTGTTCCTATGCTTGTTTATGAATACTCTACCTACTATTATTTTTATTTTTAGGCTGCTCTTTTATTGCTTGCTTTCTCGATGGGAATTGGTAATACTTGGTCTTGGTCTTATTCACGTAAAAAGAAGCTGGAATGAGATAAGCAAGGGGCTGGCACATCAACAAAATTGCACGGTGGTCTTGGTTCATTTTCTTCTTTTTCCTTTCTTCCTTCTCCTCTAATCTCTTTCAAACCGTACTTTCTCACTGGTTCATACCATACTATGTTATTTATAAGTGCGTTCTTGGGTCGATTAGAATGCGGCTTATTACCATTTCTTTTCCTTCTCGTACCCAGACCTATCACAAGCGGGAAAATGGGCTTAGAGCGTGGCCTTAGATGCGTGTTGAGGACCGTGCTCTAATCTATTCTAGCCTCAGTGAGATAGCCCGCCCACTTCCTGTGCTGTAGTGATGCCTGACTAGAAAACAAGGATTCTCAACCAAGCCAAGTAATAGCGTAATATATATATGTAGATCGATTCTATATCTGCCATCCTTCTTTCTCTCAAGATCCTTGCTATCGAGACCGTGTGAGACGGCTGAGTAACCATTTGTGTTGACCGCTAATATCCCAGGTCACATTGCGTGCGGGATGTGTCAACCGGCCCAGGAGACACAAGTGGAAGCTGGCTTGGTGCCCTATTCGGTTAAAGGTTTCATACTATCAAACGTATCCGACTTTCTATCAAACAGCTTTTTGCTCTATGTTTCTAAATACTGAGAATGTCCTTATTAAAAAAGAAATGTTAGTATCCTGTATCCTGCGTGCTCGTGGTTGCTCTATGTCTTTCTAACAGCTGTGTAGTAGGGACCTGGACCTCATGGAGGTGCTTTTCCTAATAAGCTAAACGTGCCCCTGCTATACCTCTGAAGTGCAATTTTTAAGTAAATAGCCATCTGGAAAATCTTTATGAA